AAAATTAATTATAGGTTGTATTCTTTTATTTTAGTATACTAAAAAAAGAACTATGTTTGCTTACTGCGGGACTTGAACCTGCATGCTCAAATGAGCAAAAGCTTTTAAAGCTTTCGTGTCTACCGATTTCACCAAGTAAGCGGGGGCTAGATTCAGTTTATATTCTAATACTCGATCCCTTGCGTAACCAGAGCTTAGAATTCCCTGAATCTAATTTATCTCGTTGATTAGAGTTATTTTTTTGTTCTATAACCGACTTACTTTGATTGCTTAAAGTATATAAAAACTCAAATATTATTTGAGCCTTTAACCTTATTAAGCCAGTTTGTGTATTCGTATAATTTGGGATAAAGCCATTATTTGATGTCCGTCTAAATAAAGTACTAGATAAATTGATATTAAAATGACTTTTAGATAACCTATTTTCTAAAGCAGTAAAATAATTTAAACCCGCGGGTTCACAGAAACTCCGATAAATTACCAACTCTAAGGGGAGCAAGGGCTTGGCGGTGTTAGAAAATAAGTTAATATGTTTTTGAACTTTGCTAAAACTAGACTCATTTAACTTCTTAAAGCCCGAATAAGCGCTAATTAGATAGCAGTAGTTAGCTGATAAATTTCTATGTGTCTTTGAATTTATATAGTTATTCAAGTTTGTTAATTGCGTAGACTTTTCTCTATTTAACAAACTTTTTTGTTGTCTAGTGCTTAGTTGGTTAGTCAAACTGACTTGCTTTGCAAGCAAGCTATTATGTACGGCCTTACTTTGTGGATACAATAGGTTTAGAAATGCCAATAAAAACATATTATTAGTTATGTATCCATAGTTGGGCCTAGAGGAACATAACTCACGAATTTTTTTTAATACAGGCGCTTTTGTAGTATAGAAACTTCCAGGTACTTTTGCCCTTTTAAAAGCAAGGGGGCCAGGATTATTTCTGGTTACAATTTGCATTTTTTTGAAATTCTGCATGTACAAAAGCTTACTGTCAAACAAGTTAATTTCTTTTGTCTGTATATATATTTTAGGCTTTTTTGTCAGCCGGACTCCGTACTTCAATGCCAAACTAGAAAGACGTAGTAAGCAATTAATAAACTTGTCATTAGGCTTTGATTTATAGGTTATCATACTGTTGTTCGAGCTGTAAAAAAAAAAATATTTATATACATCATTTATTTGATTAGCTTTTGTGATACAACAAAACTGAGTGTAGTTTTTTTTTACATTACTTTGTTTAGAGCCATTTAGATAAATAGGAGCAATTGATAAATTAGATAACTTATAAGTTTTGTCGTATTTAACAACACCAGTACTAGTGTTAAAACGTTTGTAGTTTGTATTAAAGTCGTCCTGTAACCAACGTACATAATGTAAAACGGCGCTAGAAAAACGCCTTTTGTTTAATGTGTAATTTGTAGAAAACAAGTGCTTCGCTGTATATGCTGTATTTATTGGTAGTAAGTGGGGTGTTAGTACAGTAAGATTATCAGAATTTACTTTGTATTTTACTAGTTTATTTGTAGGCAAAATTATTTGTTTACTTACTAGCCCAGTAAGTTTGAAAATATTTAGATTTTGTTTAAGATGATCATAAAAATAATACTGGCTAACTCCGATAAACATAGAGCTTTGTTTTTTGCTAGCGATTCTTAACGCGATTGGGTTTGCTCTGCTCATTTGTAATAATATGATATTTTTAGTTTTATCAACTTTAACCTTTGCTTTTGCCCCGCAAAGCAAAGGCAAAAGTAAAAAATTTTTTATAGTGTAGCAAATTAAATGATTAATCATTGAATTCTTACAAGCGAAATTAAAACATTATAGCAGTATTAATGTATAATTAGCTTGAACGAAGTGTTTTTATAAACACCCCAATAAGACTATAAATAAAAAAGCTACTAGATGGATTACCTACAATGGGATAATTTACAAGATTGTTTAAACTATAACGATTACAGCTAGGTCGCCCCAACCGGCTCGTAGCCAAACCGGAGATTACGCCAATAGTTGGTATTTTTAGACAATTTGCTTGGTTTACTAGATTTTGATTTTTTTCAGGATTAATAAAAAACATAATATCAGCCAGCTTATTATTTATAAAAGGGCTTTTTGCAAACATTTGGTATTGGTTAAATTGATTTAAATCAATGAATTTATCGTAGTAGTTGTGGAATTTTTTTTCATGGTATCTAAACAGTCTTGGTATTACTTTGTTCCTTTGCTTTTGCCCTTTGACTTTGGGCTCTTTTGCTTTTGCGGCAAAAGCAAAGGTCGGGCAAAGGAAAGGCAAAAGAGAAATCTCATGACTTTTGTTGGCTTTAAAAGGAGAGTGATTTCTAAATAAGCCGGCAATTGAAGATCTATTTGTTATATTATTTTTATTTTGATTGCTATACGTTCTACCATCTTTTACACTTTGATAAAATCGATTAATATAAAAATGATCTATGCTATTGCTATAACCCTTTTTAACTAATATACTTGAATTATGCTTGTTTTGTTTTAATTTAAAGTAAATATCCCTGATAGATGATGGTATGACTGATCTATTTTCTTTACTATTAACCCTATGGGATTTATAATTTGAGTAAAAGCGTAAACTGGCTTTGTAAATTATTGGGCTTTTAAATGTGATAAAATTCTTGGTATTTTTAAATAACACTTGAGGTTTTGTAAATGCTAGTTTTGTAAAGCCCATTACCTTAAAAGCTTGAATATTACTTTGGTTTGGCATTGTTAGCTGCTTGGACTTATATTTATTTCGTTGGTCGAATATTTTAAATTGACTATAAAATAAACTTGAAGGATGCTGACCTTTTAACCTCCAAGCTAAAATTTTACCAAATATATTTTGGCGAACTATAGACTGCTTTGCTTTGCATTGTTCACTAGTTAATAAATTTAATCGACTAATTGGCCTTATATAGAAGGAAAAAGGTAGATAGTTTTGGCTGTAAACCCCCCCTTTTAAGTGTGATTTTCGAGTTACATCCTGTAATGCTCTATGGTTTTTGTACGCTCGTTCATATTTATCCTGTAATTGTGTTTTGGTGGGTGCATTAATATCAACAATGCTTTTGAACAAATTCTTTGAGGTATTGTTAAAATATACTGATTTACAGTAATTATAAAATTCTTCATTCAGTTGATTTTGCAAAGTATTAAATCCTGTCTTAGTGTTAGTTAAGAATCCTACAAGTGGAGCAGTTATTTCTCCTCCTATTTGTTGCGTTAACGTTTGAGCTTCTTTTACTTGTAATTGTATAGCCTTTTTTATTTTAATTTGTAATTGGTTATTTACTACATATTGCTTTTCATTGCTATACACAACTTTGCCTATTATAACATTGTGATTTTCGATTTTACTAGCCTTTTGAATTTCTAACTTAGGTGTTTTAGTAAACTCATGTTGCTTTATTTTGGGTTGGAAAGAACCAGAATCTGTAAAAACTTGCCTTTGATTAATTTGTCTTTCAACATAATTATGTGCATAAAAATCTTTTGTGTATCTTTGCTCTTGCTGCAAAGGTCGAGTAAAGTTAGAATTGAATAGCGTATTTGAGTTTTTTATAAAGCTCTGGATTTTTTTTTTATATACATAATTTGTTTTAATTTTTAAGCTATTTAAAAAGGTATTTAAGTGATTAAATAAAGCCTTGTTAAGCAATGTGCTTGTTAAGCATTCCGATGGAACAGTTAAGTGGTTTATGTACTTTGCTGCAATGTTTGATATATTATTTAGTTTATATGGCATAGTATGCCGTTTACACTGCTGTATCAGCCAGGTATTAACTAGTGTGGAGTCGGCCTCAATAGCGTCATTGCCGTTTATAAATACAATCTTTTTATTGTTCCGCGCAGCAGACCAGCATATTTGCAAAGCTTTGAAAACATTTGAAAAACTATTTCTTAAGTTTAAAAACGCAAGATCAGGTCCCCAGCAAAGAAGTTGTTTAGTTTGAAATAAATATGGTTGATTATTTTCAAATATATTCGAGTTTATTATATTTTGAATTGGATATTTTACTTTTAACGAAGCATTATAAATATGGCTTGGTCCAGTAGAATATCTAGAATAATTATGGGTTGTGTTATTATTTATAATGTATATCATATGTTTTTTATTAGTTTATAGAAATTTCACTAGCTATTAGTATAAGAAATTAGATATCTTTTATACAGATGAATTAATATATTTACATTAATCTATTTATGTTTAATAATTTAATATTTTAATGACTTCTCTTAACTAGCCCCGGTATTAGGCCTTGCCCAGCATAACGCCGAAAACTTATCCGACTTAGTCGAAATTTTCCGATAATTGAACTCCGCCCCGTAACTATGCAGCGATTCCGTATATTTGAAATCCCTTGTTTTTGAGTATATTGGCGATTTATTGACTGTTCTAAAATTAGTCCTGGGCCAATATAGGGCAAATTTTTATGGAAAGCCTCGTTAAAACGGATATCCAATTGGTATAATTGGAGCTTAGGTGAAAAATCGACGCACAATAATGATTTTAATAAAGTACCAATTAGTTCCTTATTATCAAAAGCAATTCGCTTTTTTTGATCACTTATAATACTTCGAAATCTTGTTTGAATTTTTTTGCTGTTAGTTATTCTTTTAGTATACACAAAATGTGACCAATCGGATAAGCCCTGTATTTGTTTTTTTATATCCTTGCCTTTACTTTTGCCCCTTTGCCCGACCTTCGCTTTTGCCGCAAAGGCAAAAGAGCCCAAAAGGTGCTCTGCGGGGTCCTCTGCGGGGCAAAAGTTTAGGGTTGTTGTTTTTAATTTTTCCGAGCTTACAGCTCTTGTGTCTAATTTAGTATTAAAATAAATAGCTTTCAGATTCAAAAGATTTTTATCCAATAAATTAACGGAGAATGATTTTTTAGATTTTTGAAGTAATCCCAAAAATTTCTGATTTTTGGTAATTGTGTTAAAATTGTAATTGTTTTTTAATGCCATATTTAATGATTCGTTGTTTTATCAGGTTTTTATTAAAAAATAGTTTAGTAAAAACCTGGAAAGTGGCAAAAGGAGTATTCGAAACTCCGCATTTGACGTATGAAATCAACGTTCTAACCTCTAAACTATAATGCCTTTACGATTTTTGTTTTTACAAATAGAAATCCGAGGTTTTTACTTATTATGGAGACTTATTTGATGTCTACTAATAAATTAGATTATAATTATAGTATATATATTTATAAAAAGATTGAATTTACCTTGCCCTTTATTTTTATTTAGTTACCCGTATTAGATCTTCTCGGTTCTCGAATTACTGGTAATTCCGGGTGCGTGTGAAAATCCATTGGGCTTGTCAACAACCATTCAGGGCTATATACTGCAACGGGCTTTTGTTTATGTTCAATCGGCCAAGGATTTCTCGAAGCCTGCCGAGCTACGACAAAAGCTTCAATAACGACAGCAAAAAACACAACTAAGCTTGCAACACTAATATATGCCCCATAACTACAGATTAGGTTCCACGATGCAAAGGCAGTTGGATAATCAGGAATACGCCGTGGCATTCCATTTAGTCCTAACCAGTGCATTGGTAAAAAAGTAAGGTTTGCACCTATAAATAATAACCAAAAATGGACTTGCGCCCAAGTTTCGTTATACATAAGCCCCGTAATTTTTGGAAGCCAGAAATAGAATCCGCTAAATATGCCAAACACTGCTCCAAGGCTTAAAACGTAGTGAAAATGAGCAACCACGTAGTACGTCTAAAGTCCTCTATTTTTCAATATCGGTTGGACTATGTCATCAAAGAAAACACTTATAAAGTGGATTCATTTGTTTCGCGTGTAGTCTCTGGGGAGCCCACAAATTTAGTTTATGGTTTCCTGCAAATCACCCATTGCTATATTTTGCCTTTCGCCTTTCCTTTGCCCTACAGACAGAGGTGCTCTTGCTCTGCGGGGCAAAAGCAAAGAAACAATACAATTAGAGCTTTAATTGATATACCAATTGTGCAATTATTTTTATTGTTAGCGTTTGTTAATAAATTAACAAAATTCAAATCTTTAGGGAGTTCTTGCATATAGCGAAATTTCGTCACGACACGTAAATGAATTATAAATACTAATAATACATTAAGTGATTATTTTGTCAGCTTTTTTTCCAAGCTCACTTTAAACGCTTTGTACTGTATTTGCTTTTCACCAAGTAGCCCTATAACATCAGGGGAGCTATAAAAATTGCAGATGCTTTGTAAAACTGCCCCTGCGTAGGTTTCTAAAAAATGAACCCGAGCAGTACTTCGAATTTTGTTAGGTATTTTAAAAGTTTTTTTAATTGCAGTTAATACTTCATAGCCGTTTTGTTGTGATATGCTAAAGCTGTGACTCCCGTTGGATCTAATACAAAAACAGCCTTCTGCTTCAGTAAATCCGATTAGCCAATTAGGCCAATGGCTGAATTTCAACAAGAGGTCGCTATTATAATTATTAATACAATGGAAGCCAAACCAAGATTGCTTTAAATCTTTAATATGAGCATATTCACTATAAGTTATTTTATTGTTGTAACAATATTTAAAAAAAGCATATTGCCTTCGTCTATGCGTCAGCAATAGCCCATACTTGTCAATGATTGTCATAATATTTACCAACTTTACACGATGATCTTCTACCATGATAATAAAACCACGCCGAATGTGTACATTCATTATACCCAATTGTTGGCAAATCTTAGCGCACATGACGTAATTGGCGTCGGTATACTTTAATTTTATTATAATTCTAAATTGTAAACTACGTTTTTTCCAGTGGTTGACTTGAATGCTGCCATCACCTTCTAAAAGCCCCAAGAAAAATTGTTCATAGGCTTTTACAGTGTTATTATTAATGTTTATATTCATATGTATAATAATTTGTTTTCATCGTGAAGTCCGATATCTAAACCAGCGTTACTTAATATAACACCCGTTAATCCACCAACGGTGAATAAGAATAAAAACCCTAATGCAAATAGCATAGGTGTTTTAAATGTAATTCTACCAGCCCATAGTGTAGCAAGCCAGCTGAAAATTTTAATTCCTGTTGGTACCGCAATAATCATTGTTGCTGCTGTGAAGTAAGCTCTTGTCAATTTTGGTAAAAAAAAATGGACTATATCATCAACCTTGTAAACAAGGTGCCAGGCGTGTAGTCTCTGAGGATCCTCTTAATTATAAACACTTTGTAAGGACCTTTTTAAACGGAAGATTTTTTCTAATCCATTAGACTCTAGATGTTCTTTACTTTGTACATAACGGGCACAACGTCTAAAAATAGTATATTGTGTGTATTTTATTGTTTGTAAATGGTAATCATCCAGATAGTCTATGATTTTTTTAATTTTATTACTTCCCGTCAATTTTAAACGATGGATGTTTTTTTTATCTTTATAAATCGATTTTACTTCAAATATAGAGGCGATTAAAGATAAAATTTGTTTATCTTTTTGAGTAAATTTAATTTCTAGGCGTACACTTTTTTTAAGCTTATGCGTTTTACTATTAGCAACAAAAATCCCTATTGAACCATCCGCATCCAAAAATCCCGCTAGCCAATGGTTGGTTAAGCAAATATTTAAAGACGCATTCAAAATTTTACAGCCCAGCCTGGACTCGTAACCTTTCTCTATTAGCTGGTTTACTTTTGCCGAACATACAAGCTTTCCATTAATTAGATCCAGTACACGTTTTAAGCCTTTTTTGTTACTAATTGTAAACCTTACTGCCTTTTTATTTTGGCTATAGGAATAAATTTGCCCAAATCCGAGCTGTTTACGTAAGCTGTAAGCAGCACTTTTATCTTTTTCATGAAAGGCAATCTCAAGCTTTTTATAGCTAAAACATCCATCCCCCTCAATCAAGCCTGCCAAATAGTACCCTAGTTGAAGGTCATTTTCGGGTCTTTTGTGACTCCCAAGATGTTCACAAATATTAGTTATTGTAGAATAGGGTAAAATCATTATTGGTTTATTAATAGTATTAATATTAAAAATATTTAAAGTTATTTTATAAAAATTTTATGAAACTAAAAGTTTCCTGCTGATTGGCCTACATTTAAAGTTGTTCCAACTAGCATAGTAATCTATTTGGACCTAAATATATATGACTTTCCAGCATATAGCCCGGTGCACCACTTACCTTTTCTTTGAAAGACATAAGTGATCTTTAAAGTACCTTTCGATACTCAGGACACTAGAGCGTTGTATCGATATCTAACCCCACAGTAAACATGTGATGTGCATAAACAATGAATCCTAAAATTCCAATTGATGCCATTGCGTAAATCATTCCGATAGTACCAAATACAGGTTTTTCACTGAATGTACTAACTACATGGCTAATAATACCAAAGGCTGGAAGAATTAAAATGTATCACAAAATTTTACTAAGCCTATAAAATAAACTTTTATATTTATCATATCTAAAAGTTTATTTTATAGGCTTAGATCTATATTTTTCAATATAGGTAGGACTATGTCTTAATTTAGTCTAAGTTTACTCATTTGAGCTTTTATTTTTGCTATATCATTGATGCCTTGTTCGCTTAAATGACCTTTGTTTTGAATTATTATATAACACTTTCTCCACATCCAATAAAGTGTAATAGATGAGCCCATTACTTGGTAATTATCCAAGTATTGTATAAGTTTAACAGCCCGCTCAAAACTGACACTACTATAATAATAAGTGTTTTGTGAAGCTCTATATCCAATAGATCCACCAAGCAGGGTTTCGATTTGTTTAAGTATAGTTATTTGTTTTAAATCGATTTGCAATACTAATCTAACCTCCTTTTTTAGCCGATCTTTTTTTGAAACTAATTTTACTTGAAAACTTCCATCGCCTTGTATAAATCCCGCGAGCCAATGATTGTGAAGGCTTAGCGGCGCAGGATACGACTGCCTCATTATGAGCCCTGCTTTCGGCTTGAGCTTAGGCACCAATCGAGAATTAAATTGTTCTATTCTATCGGGGTTTATCAATTTTTGATAAATATACCCCCAAATCAATTGTTTTCCTATAGGATGACTACACACATAGGTAACGGCATTTTTTTGTATATTTTTACTTACTTGGCCATAGCCAACACGAGTTTTTATGTAATAAGCTACACTAATATCTCGACTATGAAAAGCTATTATTACATTTCCAACCTTATTTATGTGGCCATCTGCGTCTATTAGTCCCGTTAAGAAAAAACTAAATTGTTCTAGGGTTAATGGTTGTGCTTTTGGTCTATGAATAGTTATATTTTTAAATTTTGACATGGTTATTAAATTTAATATATAGCTTTGATAAGAAATAAGTTAAATGATCTAAATTTTACGCGTATAGTCTCTGGGGAGCCCTTGGTAGAACAAGGTTTCCTGCTAATTAACTTTTTTTGTAGTAGTTTTTTACCGCTGAAACACGGTACTATTTCAAAATGTGCATATAGTAATAAGCGTTTTTAGCAAATAGCGTAATTATGAGGCATACATTATTTTACCTCAGGATGGCCGAAAAACCAAAAAATATGCTGAAATAAAACTGGATCACCACCTCCGGCAGGGTCGAAGAAACTTGTATTAAAGTTTCTATCTGTCAGTAGCATAGTTATTCCGGCGGCTAATACCGGTAGACTTAGTAGCAGTAAAAAACTAGTGATTAGTACACTCCAAGCAAATAGGGGTACTCTATGCATTTTCATTCCTGGAGCTCGCATATTGAAAATAGTTGTAATAAAGTTTATAGACCCTAGTAAACTACTTAATCCAGAAACATGTAATGAAAAAATCGCTAAATCTACTGATGCACCAGGCATTCCTACTAGTGATGATAAAGGAGGGTAGCGAATTTGACAATTATGATTTAAAAATATTATCATAGTGAGTCAAATCAATGGACTATACCATATATTAATCTAACAAAAAATGGGTAACATTGGATGATAACTTCAATCATATTTATACAATGCAATTACTTTTCACAGCGCTGTCTAATTAAAGTCATTATTGATTTTGCTTTTAAGGTTTTAGCCTTATTTTTTTTCCGCAAAGTTCTAAGCCATAGTGAGAATTCAAAGCTCTTTATGCCTAAAAGACGATTATTGATTGCATTTGCAATTAGGTATAAAGTGGCTGTGTTTTTGGTATCTAACATTGTATAATTATTCCGGTTTTTTAATGCAGATTGGGCACAAAATAAGCGGTGGATTGCGATAATAATGTGCTGATCATATGCTTGTCCTATAGTAAAACCGTGCTGTCCGTTGTGCAAAATATAAAAACTGCCCTCCGCTTCTATAAATCCGGCTAGCCAATCCAAATCAACAATGTGTTTTAAATCCGTCCCGTTAGTCCATATTGGACTGATTGGGTCGGATTTTCTATCCAGTGATTTTTGTAATCTCAAAATATTTTTGGGTGTAGCATTACCTAATTGCTGCATAGACAGAACTTTTTTAATCACTAGTACAGCCGCATATTTCATAGATCTTAAATGAAATTTACCAAACAAAGGTATCAAAACAGAACGCCATAAAGCTTTACTCCGCACACGATAAGTAATTGTGTATCCACTGTAAGTGACCTTACCAATGCCAAAAATCCTTTTTAGCCTATAAATAGCACGACTATTATACCTGTGTAAGGTCACTTTTAAAACAGGCACCCATTTTGTCTTTTCTTTATTGGTCCATTCTAACCCAATATGTCCGTCACCATCTATTATTCCAGTGGCCCATTTTTGCTCACTATTAATATCTTCACGTTTAGTCTCTGAAGAAATAACATTGTTTTTATATTGTTGCATTGTTTGTTTAATTATAATAAAATCCTTGTACATTTGCTCTATCTGGAATAAGTAACCAGAAAAAGCGTTATTTCCTGCGGATTGTCTTACGATTTAAATCTTATAACGAGCCCGTTTTACACTTTAACATACGCAGTATTGTTTACTAGCATGTAACTCAGTAACTTAAATCTTATCAAGGTGTTTCCGCATCGAGTGAAGTTTTTTGAAGCTGTGGCCTATAAAAATATTTTTATAGGCCACAGCAGGACCACCTATCTACCTTTAAATGGTCCATCCTGTACCAGCACCTGTTTCAACTAATGCTGAACTTAATAATAGTAGTAAACTTACTGGCAATAGCCAAAAGCTAATGTTATTCAGTCGTGGAAATCAATTTGGCATCGTACTTTCGTACAAGCGTGGACTATGTCTTCATCTGATATGTTTATAAACAAAATCAGCGCTTCGCGTGTAGTCTCTGAGGATCCTACTAACAAGTGATTTACCTGTATTGGTTTCCTGCATATTCTTCCCATGTGTAGTAATGATTTAACGACGGACTCCGGAGCCATGCTCCGTATCTAACGTATACTGTTAGTTCCCGGAGTTATTACTACCTGTATATAAAATCAATTTATATCTGTTATATAAAAACAGTGAGAGATTCCATGCATATAGCGAAATGATAATCGTTTGTCTTACGACAAAGACGGCATTTCTGACATTTGCTTAGGCCTTGAACAAAACGATCTACCTTTTTTCTTAGCAAAAACAAAAAAGTGTCGTTCTGACTAGTCAAGCAATAAACATAGTACAATATTAATCAGTATATACAAAACATTATTAAGGGTATAAAAAACTTCATGGTTTTTTTATGCTCTACCTTAGCGGGGGGCAAAGGCGCAGGCGATTTAAAAATTGTTTAAATGGTCCCAGTTAAAGTGTGACCTACCTGTATTCATGTTATTTTTAAGTACGCTAATTTCGGCTAGGCCTTCTTGTGTGAAGTTCCTTTTATGTATAATATGTTGTGCCGCTTTCCGCCAATCTAAATAATCAAGCAGTTTTGCGCTTAACAAACCATAATGCTCTAAATAATCAATCAATATAATTATACTAGCTCGACTAGATATTTCAATTATATAGTAAGCTCTTTTAGTGCTTTTTTGTGTACGTGTGTTTAAACGTACCACTAAGTAATCAGCTATCAAAGCAAGGGCACTGCTGTAGGATTGATTTGTTTTGGCATCAACCATACGTTGTTCTAAACGAAATCGACAACTAATCTTGTGCTTAATACCGGGCGCCTTTTTAGTGTCCCGAATACCGAAGCTCCCGTCAGCATCGATAAATCCGGCAAGCCATGCGTCTTTACTTAGATGGCCTAAATATGGAGGCAGTTTTTTTATTTTTGTACCGTGATGTTTATTTAGCCAGTCGATCAATACATACAGTTGATTGATTTTTGGTGTTCTTAATTTCCCATTCATCATATTAATTAAAACTTTTAACCCTTTGACCGGGCTTACGGTCAATACGCACGCGTTTTGTTTAGTTTTATATCTAATAAATCCGTACCCGATTTTGCTTAATAGTTTTTGTGCTAAAGGTTTATTTTTAATGTGCAATGTTATATGCCATCTAGGGTTATGCTTGTTAAAAACAGTTGGCATTACTATATGGCCATCACCCTCGAATAGCCCAGCAATATAAAAATTTAGCATTTCAGGTTGCTTATAAATAATTGTCATTGTATATTGTATATTGTATATGTTTTATTTTCTTCTTTGCCATATCTGGAGCCCCAATCATTACGGGCACCAGAATATTTCCGAATCCGCCCATTAGAGCAGGCATTTTTTAAAGTCTTAAAACTTTAAAGGACTATATCTTCATCTTGAAACGCTGTTTATTATTTTAAAAGATAACATTTATAATTAAATTATATTATAAATAAATTAAAAATAAATTAACAAAAAAAAAAAAGGTAAAATTTAATTTATTTTAAACAATGCGTAATTTCCAAACTTTTCTGAAACATCCTTTTTTTTTATTTAAAATTTTTCTTAAAGTTTCTCGATCTGCTTTCAAAAATTTTGCACATTCTCGTTGGCTTTCGAATACTTGGCTTAAAAGAGGATTAGTCACGTGTTGTGCATAAATTTTTTGAGCTTTTTTATTTCTATATTTATATGATTCAAATTGCTTACGTTTTTGTTTAACTAAATCTAAGAAAATAGTAATATTTTGTGCTTTTAAAAAATCAGGTTTTTCTTTTTCTTCTTCTTGTAATAGTAAATTATTACTACTAATTACGCTAAACTTAAAGCTGTTTAAATAAGTTGTGTTTGTGTTTATGCATTTAATTAAAGTTGAATGATGAATACCCATTAAAGTTGTGCACTGCTGTTTTGATTCAAAAATCCATAGTAGTTGATTTGTAGTTTTGTTAAAAACCGCTATACAATGACTGCGTTGTTTTACAAATTGCTTATACGTTTTGCTTTTCATAGGTGCGTTATAACGACTAGGAGTCGCTTTACTATCTAGGTTTAAACCGGGTTTAAAAAATCTAAAAAAGCTTGCTCTAACAAGCTCGTTAAACGTGTACTTTTTTGGCATGGCAATATAAAAAGAACCAGGCGCACAGAATTAAACCCATGTTTGTTCAAGTAATTCCGAATTAAACTAACTCCTTTGTACTTTGATATCCTATAAAAGTAGCTTCGTACTCGTGCATACAAATTTATACTTCGTCCCACATACATCTTTTCATTTGGTGCTAGCCAAAGATAAATTCCTGCTCTTTTATAACTATTGATTTTCAATTGATTTCTGTTATTCTGGGTATCTACTATTTCTATTGGGGTTAAATTATATTGTTCATACGGAAAACTAAGTAGCGCTTTATTGCTATAAGAAACACGAAGAGGCAATGTAAAAAGTTCCTTTTTTAGTGGCTTGTTTTTTATCATAAAAGTTAAAAAAAAAATAATAAAGTTTGTTCAAGAGCATCGCGTATAGTCTCTGAGGATCCTACTAATAACATAGTGAAACTAATTTAATGTATGTTGGTTTCCTGCTGATTGTACCAAAGTTTAGTATATTTTCTATTTTGACCTCTACGGCTAAAATAAATACTAAATTATACGATGTTTCCAGCATACGGCGATGTTTCATTGCGCATTCTTAAAAATGCCTATGGCAATGCGTTTACCATAAAAAAAATCATAAATAAAGCATGAGCTGTTATTACAACATTGTATAATTGATAATTTCCTGATAGTACTTGTGTACCAGGTAAAGCTAGCTCTGCTCTAATTATCATTGAAAGAGCGGTACCAATAATACCGCTAAAAATTGCAAAAATTAGGTAAAGATACCCAATATCTTTTGCTGAGCTTGAAAATAACCAACGAACGACCATATTGATAATTAAATTACAAATCGACAAAAGTCGATAGGTACATTCGTCGGCCTGTGTCATAATACTTGATTTGTTCAGGAAGTATTGACGTCTATGTTTAAAATTTTATGTATTGTATCAATTTCTAGAAATTTATTATCTTCAAAATCCTCTATCACATGGTGGCATACTCTCGCATCTAAAAAATTTATGCAATTAGCTACGAATGTATTTGTTTCTTTTTCCCAAAGTAATATTAATTGACTTACCTGAATTAAGCTGAGCTTTTTTCTTTAAGACCTACAAGTAAACGTTTATCAAAAGCAAGGTTATTTGTAAAGCGTTTCCGAAAACTGCATCCCATTGTTGAATAAGACTATGATCATTTAGTATTTGTTTTAGTAACAAATTAAACTGCTCAAAAGTTTTTTTATTTTTTTTACGATTCGTTACCGGAGGCTTATGACTATAAAAGCATATTAAACTTCTCGCAAACGTCCCGCACTACCTCCTTCAACTGTAGGCAAAGCAATCTCTTCATCAAAAGCATAAGCAACATCAGTATTTAAAACACAAATCACAAAGAAACACAGCGATATAAATTTTACTTGAAAATTGTGAAACTCCTGTTTATAATACGAAATTTGACAGTGTAAATCAAATAACTTAAGGCTATTATAATCCGTAGTAATTGCGCACACTTTATCATATGTATGAAGTAAGATGTTTATTATGAACACTAAAATAGGGATACTAATAAGTAGCAATAAATTTCGATTTTTTGGAGAATAACGTGATAAAAGAAAAGCCGCGCAGTAAGAAGCTAGTATTGTAAATAACGGATTAAATGTTGTATTATTCAATCCAGTGGGGTTGAACAAATTCAAAATCTCTGAATAAGTCATTGAAGTCTATATTAATATATACCCTTTACAAGTAACAGGTTTTTCTGAGCCACCATAGCATAAGCGTGTGTGTTTCAAGGGGTCGCGTTTAGGAGGCATGAAAAAAGAAAACACACGCTATATAAATAAAGGATTATCTGAACCTTTACAGGTCAGCGCATCCTTTACAGTCTAACTGGGCTATCCTTTACAGGTAACGGGTTTGATTGTTTTGTTTAGAGCTATTACACAATCAACGTTGAACTAACCATAACGAAGATACAGCCAATTCTTGACATTGCTTCAATATTTATATATATCTCCGGCGTAGTTAAAACTTTAAATACTTTATGTATTTGTAAATCAAAATAACCAAGCCACCTAACTTTCGGAGTATCTATAACAGGATCAAGGTCTCTGCCTAGCCTACGTTTTACCTCATCAAGGTAAAACGTAGGCCCAGGTCTCCTCCGGAAAATCGCGCTATATGCGAAAAAGGCTAAAAAGCCAGCAAGAAAGTACATACAACTACAACTAAAGCGAAAACCCCCAAACTTAATTTTTTGGTTTGGAAGCCCATTAGTGGCGTACTTCTCTTTACTATAGTTTCCCAGAGCATAAAAAAGTTATTAAAATCTTTTAGATACTTAGAGACTCTGAAGATGTTTAAAAGATTTGGTAACATATCTATAATTCTTAATTCTATACGAAACAATATTACGATAAATGCGTACTACAGGCCACACCTAGGAGTTGAACCTAGCTTTTTAAACGATTTTAATTATTTAAAAAGAATTACTCTTTATTGAGTAGCGTTTTAAATAAAATCCTAGCGGATGTCGAATGTGTTAGACGTTTATTTTAATAAACCTCAACGGATATCGAATGTGTAATCATAAATTAAATAATATTTAATGATAAGCAAATATCAATAAACTATTAGATATTATTAAATTACTATTAAATTACTATTAACATTATTAATAATATTATTAATGTAATAAACCAACAATCATTTAATAAATTAAACCAATATATATAGTATACATAATTTATATATATAATAATACACTAATAAATATTATTAAATTACTTAAAAGTATATTAAATAATTATTAATTATTTATTTTATATAGTATAATAATATACTATTAGATACTATTTAATTACTTAAAGCATATTTAATATCTATTTAATTAATATACAATATTAATTAATCAATAAGTATACCTATCAAGGCGAAAAGCCCTAGCACAGCGCAGGGGATTACACTAATTAAGTATTCAAAATGCCCTAAACGGGTCTTAAAAAGCTTGTGAGGCATAAATTTTAAAATAGTTATTGTTTTAAATTACAATTTGTAAGGGAATTATAATTAAATTAATTATCAGGAAAAATTAATTTCCCCATATTTTTGTCTAAAGAATCGAATATAGATGAGGGATTTTTATATATACAGTTTTTCTATATGCTATTATATCATTGAGTCGGCATTTTTCTCTTGCAGGTGCGTCCTTTTTTACAGATAATAGCACTTTTATTATATCCTCAAAATACTCTAACTCTAAATCTAAATAATTGCTAAAATTGGAAAAGAATTGGTTAGGATAAACGCAATTTTACTTTTTAGAATTTTCCTGTAGAATCGCTGTTACTTGGTTTTTTATTATAATGCTCTTTTGTGCAACCAACTTAACAAATGATACAGATGCATAATATAAATACGTCTTAAACGCATATTTTTCTCGTAAAAGACTGATTTTATTTGGTTTAATAAAGAAATTACTGTTTTTCCTTTACGCGAATCTTTGCGCAGAGCTCCTTTTCAGACAAAGGGGCTCTTGCTCTGCGGGGGGCCAAAGGTTCTAATAGCTTAAAAATAAAAAAAGAGTAAGCTTTTAGCGGGGGGTTTTCTAAACAATATAAAAAGATTGTCTTTTTATAAAAACTCTTTTGTTAATTGTGACTAACCAATTTTAATTCTGTTGGCAGTTTTAATAAACGTAGATTTTGAATTATAAAATGCTTTTGGGCAGAATTGTCAAATGTAATAACTATGTGAGACGATACTTTTTGCAAGCTAAATTGCTCCCGCGTTTTCTTGAACACAAAAGGAGCTCGAATTAGGGTAAGTAATCTTTTAGAATTTCTTCTTTGTACTAGCTTTTTACTTATAGTGCTTAGGCTACTGAATTTCTTAGATAATTTAAAAAATGATCGGCTCAAGTAGCAACTATGGTAAAGTTTTTTTTGAAACCTACTACTGCGTTTGAGATATTTTTTTAGTTGGGGGGCTAATACTTTACTATTTAAACTATTACTATTATTATAATTTATCACTTTGTGGTTAGCCTGTTGCTTTTGATACCTATATAATATCGTACTTTGGCAGTTTAACAAATTTGTCTGGCTTGATGTAAACAACCCCAAGACAACTGGCGCAAATTTTTTGATAGTTCTTGTTTGATCTGATACTAACCCTATTGCGTATAATTCGAAATAAGTATGCAGTTGTTTTGCGCAAAGATAACTAAGATAATTGATTAACTTTTCAATTACATCAATACCACTACTGATATCTTTAACTTGACATATGGTGTAACTTTTTAAAGTTATTGTTAGTTTTTTGCTTTGGGTAATTGCAGTGGAATTTTCAAAATATAGCCTTTTCCTAAGCGTTTGTGTTTTTAAATAGCACTGCTCTTTTACTTTGTTAAGTTTCCCCAAAAAAATAATATTTTTGTTATGTTGTTTTTTAATGAGCATTTAGTATTTATTATTACTATTGTTGATTTTTATTACTTAATTTATTTATAATGGGTTATTTTATTTTAAATATATATTTTTTTATCAAAATATGACTATATATATATGAAAAAACAAAGTTAGCATTATGATCTTAAATATGATGCTTAAAATTATTTTAAACTTACGAACGCTTTACAGAGTATTTTGATCTACTACTCCTTCGCAACTCGACCGGTTTGCAATCATAAACTCCCCTTATTACCCTGTATTGAACACCGGGGACATCCCGTACACGACCCCCTCGTATTAAAACGCAACTGTGCTCCTGTAAGTTATGCCCAATACCTGGGATATTAGCTATTATACTTTTGGAGTTACTTAATCGGATTTTAGCTATTTTCCGAATGCCTGAATTTGGTTTTTTTGGGGTTGTTGTGTATACTCGAATACAAATTCCGAATTTCTGAGGGCATTTTTGCAAAGCCTTTTTTCTATTACGCTTTATTTTAGGTTTCCTTATATTTTTTAATAATTTCGCTAATGTACTCATTATATTTTTACAAATTCTATTTAATCTTAATTAATTGTGTTTAATTAATTTTTTACTAGTACGGGCTTTACTAAATATTGTAATAAGCTTTTTAGTAGTTTATACGTAAATTTAAACCAATATCTATATATGTTTTAAAGCTAAAAGAGCTTATATACTGATTATCAGAAAAGCAGGATTTGAACCCACATATCCAGCACCCAAAGCTGACATGTTACCTATTACATCATTTTCTGAAAGCTGTTTTAAAAGCTATATTGCGTTTTTTCATTTAAACAATATAACCATTAAATCTAAACTTATTAAAATAATTCAAAACTGTACAACATTGCAGTTGTGAACAAAAACCAGGCTAGACTGATTGGTAGCAATACTTTCCAACCCAATACCATCAATCTATCATAGCGATAACGTGGCAAGCATGCTCTTACAAAAATAAACAGAAATAACCAAATTAGTGTTTTCAACGCTAACCACACCGGCCCTGGAATAATATAAAAAATATACACATTGAATGGTGGTAACCACCCACCTAGAAAGAAAATTGTTACAAGAGTACTCATTAAAATCATAGCCCCATACTCAGCTAAAAAAAATAAGCTGAATCCTGATGAACTATACTCTGTAAAGTAGCCCGCGACTAACTCTGCTTCTGCTTCAGGAAGGTCAAAGGGGGCTCTATTTGTTTCGGCTAAACAAGCTATGAAAAACATAATTAAAGCTGGCCAGTGAGCTACGGCAAACCAGCACTCTTCTTGCGCTAAAACAATTTCAGTTAAGTTTAAGCTCCCCACAGTAACTATTACTGTTAACAATATCAACCCTATGCTAACTTCATAACTAATCATCTGAGCTGCAGATCTTAAGCTGCCTAAAAATGCGTACTTTGAGTTAGAGCTCCAACCACTAGTGATAATCCCGTAAACTCCTAAAGAGCTTATTGCAAAAATATATAAAATTCCTATATTAAAATCTGCAATAGCCATGGTATAACCAAAAGGAATCCCTGCCCAAGCTATTGTGCTACATATAAAGCTTAATATTGGAGCAGTTAAAAAAATTAATAAGTTAGCATTAGTAGGAATTAAAGGTTCTTTAACAATTAATTTAAGGCCGTCGGCAATTGGCTGAAGTAACCCTATAAACCCTACAACGTTTGGTCCTTTACGTCTTTGGCATGCTGCCATTACTTTCCGTTCTGATAAGGTTAAGAACGCGGTGGCTAATAGCCCAACAATCATAACAGCAATAACTTTTATTGTAAGAATAAGCATTTTTAAAATTAATAATTAATGTAAGACCTCATTTATCCAAAAGGCTTTTTTTTTATACGTTCAATTTTGATTTATTGAAACAATCCAAAGAATTTTATTTACATTTCTTGTAGCTTTATATTTACCCAATCAACGTAATCTTGTTCGCGAACTGCTTCAAGTGCAATTGGCATCATACCGTGGCTTGATCCACATAGCTCCGAGCATTGCCCGTAAAAAACCCCTTGCCGTTTTATGAATACCATTGTTTGATTTAGTCTACCAGGGATCGCGTCAAGTTTAACACCTAAACTTGGAACAGCAAAACTATGAATAACGTCACCTCCGCTTGTAAGCAATCGTATGTGTCTATTTACGGGTAGAACTAGACGATTATCAACATCTAATAAACGCAATTGGCCTTGCTCCAAGTCATCATCTTGTAGCACGTTACTGTCAAATGTTATTCCGTTTGTTATTAAACCATCATGAACTTCGTAATCCCCGTACTCATAACGTTGGGTCGATCGCCGCGATATACTTTTTTCTTTTAAGCTTAACCGCAACGACCTCCCACCGAACCGTGCGTGCAAGTTTCCAAGCACACGGCTCTCCCTCCAGAACACTCTTTATCCTAATTTACCCAACTTCTTGCCATTATATTTTCCGTCGTGGATCACTTTATGGCATTGTTTACATACCGGAATCTGCTTTCTTTTCATCTGTAAGAATAACCTCTTTAAATGGCTGTTCGGGCCTGGTGCATTCTTCCTCAGGTGTCGGATGTGGTGCATTTCAATATTTTCGTCTGTTCCACAAATGCAGCAGGGTTTGTCCAGGGTAAAGTGTGATCGAATACTATAGTATTTAATCTTCGCAGGGTCAATATTGTCTCCATTTATCAGGTCGAACCTCATGGTATTTATGGTTAAGTCTCCGCGGTCCAGCTTATAAGACACTTGCTTTTCGCCCTTTCGGGCTTTAAGTTTAGTTTTGTAGGTAGGTGGATTGCCTAACTTCTTAAAGACCTTTTTTGGACTAATGTTCCACTTTCTAGCGAAGGTGAACACCGCGGAGTAACCCAGAATCCAGATTATTCTTTGAAGCATATTCCGATTGTTTACAAAGCTATAGTAGTTGAGGTACCCACGTATAACAGCGTTAAATCTGAGTATTATTTCTTCAGGTTTCATATAGATCCATTTGGTTACAGCTTTGGGTTTACCGTCGGCCGCATGCGCATATCCCAGTTCTTTTAATTTGGTTACGATCTTATTAATGGGGCATTCCATGATGATTCGCGAATTGCTTCCTCTGATCCATTTAGTTCCGCGTTTTCTAGTTAGACCACGCATGTACCTTTGATTGTGTCTCCGGATTATGCACCCTAGGAAAAACGCCTGGCTAGTTGGGAGGTGAGTAATTACTGTTTTCTCTCTGCTGAGCTCTAGGCTGAGTTTATTTCGTAAGAAGGTTTCTACCTCTTCTTTAACCTTTTTGGCTAACGCCTGAGGTCCTCTTACGCCAATAACCCAGTCATCGGCATATCTCACATAATAGATTTTTGTACCTGTTCTTATTATGCTTGGTATGTTTTCACGTTCGAGCTCGGCTTTCCTAATCGATTTTCCATCGCCCTTTGCACGGAGTTCCCTCATTCGTTTCAGAATTCTTGTGTACTCTGGGTTTTGTATCACCCCTCGTCGATTGCTCGACTTGTTGTTTTTTTGTTTTAATTCCTCCACGAACACATCCAACTCGTGCATATACACGTTGCTTAGAAGAGGGCTTAGGACACCTCCTTGAGGCACCCCTACTAGGCTGTGAGGCTCCAGGGGCTTAAGCCCGTTGTTGACATATCCGGCTTTAACCGCTTTCCAGTAGAGAGCGATAAGGTTGGGATCTTCAATTCTTTTCTTCAAAAGTTGTTCTAGTATGTGGTGGTTCACATTGTCGAAACAGCCTTTTATGTCCCCCTCGATCATCCATGTAATACCGGTCCAGCTTCTTATATCCTTTAAGGCGCTGTGTGCAGAGCGATTGGGTCGAAATCCATGGCTGGATTTTAAAAAGTGTGGTTCAAATAGTGGCTCGATAATTAGTCGCATTGCCTGTTGAACTACCTTGTCCTTTGGGGTGGGTATTCCCAGCGGACGTAGTTTGCCATTTGGTTTTGGAATGTACTTCCTCATAGCCGGCTTAAACTGGAAGCTTCTATCTTTCATCGCCGTTGTCGTTCTATCAATCCAGGCTTTCCCCATGCCATCCAGGGTTGCCTTGTCCACGCCCGGGGTGGTGTTTCCTTTTTTGGATTTGATAGCTTCGTACGCTATTTTATAAATTAAAGGTTTGAATAAGGATTTATAATTTCCTGTTTCAATATCTGTCTCTTTGTCAGATCGAGTTGTGACCTCTTCTTGCGTGTACCTGTTAAGGTCGACGCAAGATTGATTCATAGTTCTAGACTGACTCCCTTCGTTAAGGTTAGTCTTAACTACTACGGAGTCTCCGTTGACGTAGGACTTTCGTCCCTTAGTCAATCCCGAGTTCCAGTGATTTGGTTTCACTAACGCTTTAGGTGAAATTCGCGGTCCTACTTGTCGTAGTAATCCCATGCCATTCGGTTCGATCCGCATACTGGACTTAGCAGTTCGATGGCTATGCACAGGTTCTATGGTGTCTACCTGAGGGGGAATGTGTACCCCGGAAACGTTTCTAAGAGCCACCGTGGCGCTTTTCGTTTGGGCTACCTTTTTGCCTGGACACCTCCGGACCAGTAGCCCTTTCTTAACATGCTTTGGTCCCCCAAGCCTTTCGGCCATTCCAGAACGGAAGCCTCTTACCCCTTTCAGGGAGAGGGTCGGGTTAGTTAAGTACTTAGTAGCTCTTACCGAAAGAGCTACAGAACGTGAGGCTGAGGCTGTATTAATCATCCAGCCCCAGCTTGTTTTCCAATCCAAATCACCGTTAAACGGCGCACTCCAGTACCATTGTCGTCCAATTGCTTTTATTGTTAAACTTGGTTCGATTACTTCATCCAGACTATACAATAATGTAAAACTCGGAATAGCGATTACACACAAGATTAACGCAGGAACAGTAGTCCAAACAATTTCAATTAAGCTATGGTGGTGAACTTTATAACTTATTTCTGAGCTACTTGCACTAAAATTATATAGTATAGCGCACATCATATATAGAACAAAACCTGCAACAAATAGCATAATTGCCCAAATATCTGAATGTAAAGCGATTAGTCCTTCCATTAAAGGACTTGCGGGTTCTTGAAAACCAAAACGATCAAACATGGCGCTAGTTGCACTTAGTGGAGCATCACAAAAACTAATTACAGATATGTTAAATAATGTAATTAAAATACAATAAGATAAAGAAAGATTTTTCATAATAACTCAATTATTTGAAATTAGCTATTTATTTTATTAAGCTTATTATTTAAGACAAGCAATTCAATAGCTCTTTTTTTGTTTATTACAATATTGTGCAGTCTAGGATTCGAACCTTTAAAAAACCTTTGCTTTTTTATAACAATTTTTAACTGCAATTTTTTTAAAATATAGAGTTTTCAAGCCTTTAAAAATTTTTAAGTGCCCAGCTAACTTAAAAGCCTTTATAGGGCGCTGGGAATATATAATTTTTAAAGGGTGCCTAGATAATTAGTAAGCATGAGACCATTAGCACAAAGATTCTAAAGTCTATAAATAATACCATATTAGTAAAACACAGCATAGTTAATCCACACATAGCAGCAATAATCATTATTGTAGCGTAGTGATAAATAAGCCCAGACTGAGTAGCCCCTAATTTAATATATACACTTTTTAGAAATTTTGGCAATCCAAGGCCGAACATAGGTAATAGCTCAAGTAGGCCTTTGTCGAATACTTTTACAAAGTCGAACCCTATTTTATATCCGTTATACGCAACAAGTTCATTTAATAACTTATCATAAAACCATCGTTGGTTTAAAAATAAATAAACTTTGCTCAAATGGTTAGATGCTATTTGATAAGCTTCATAAACCCAAATTATACTAAATAAATAAGCAATTAGCGCACCTGATATGGTTAATACTAAAGGAAGAACTTTGATAAATTGAGGCAAAAATTCTGCTTCTATCATAACACCATTATTAGGTTTTATAAAAATTGAGTTATTCCAAAAATCACTTCCAAGTCCTATAAACATGGGCTTAAAAAACCAACCCGCATAAATAGAACCAATCGCTAATATAAGTAATACTAAACCCATAACCCAGTCAGCATCATGAGCATTCGCGTATTGTTTATATATATTTGTATACTTGCTTTTATATTCAAGGTTATTTTTTCTAGCGTATAAGTGTTGATTATAAGATTCCTTTAGGCCGTTAATGTTAGTATGAAAGCATAGAAATAGCAGTCTAAAACTGTAGTATGACGTAGTAAATACGCTAAAACAAGTTAACAAGTAACTAAAGTGAGCCGCTACGCTGTACCGCGCGTAAGCCAGCTCTAGTATAACATCTTTTGAATAAAACCCAGTTAAAAAAGGTGTTCCCACTAGGGCTAACGTTCCAATAAGAAGTGCTGTATAACTAAATATAAGGATTTGTTGCAGCCCTGCAAACTTTCGCACATCTTGTTCATTTGCCAAAGCATGAATTACTGCACCAGCAGTTAGAAAGAGTAAAGCTTTAAAAAATGCGTGATTGAACAAATGAAAAATTCCTACGTTGTAATTTGAAAGACCGCAAATTGTAACCATATAACCTAATTGACTACAAGTACTATATGCTATAATAGATTTAAAATCATTTTGCGCTAATCCAATAGTTCCTGCAAAAATTGTTGTAATTGCCCCAATTACGGCTATGATAACTGTTGCATATGGAGCAAACTCTAATAATGGGCTTGTTCTGGCTAATAAAAACACGCCGGCGGTTCATGAATGTTTTATGTGAAACACATAATACTTGCTTTTTCAAGCAAGATCGGACTGTATTTTTAACTTTTCAAATTTTTCTTCCAATTACATAATTTAATGATTTCTATAAGACCGTGCTCAGTCAAATGTGCTTTTTTCATTGAAAGCTTATGAATCTTGGACCACATGGAAAAGTCTACGCGCTTTTTTGTTTTTAAGCAGAATCGCTTCAAATATTTAACCAAATAAATTAGTAATTATTTATTGCTTAAATAAAACACGTAGCCCTTCCATGACGGATCAAAACGAATATTTGTTTGAGTTTTAATATTAAATAAGTTTCGGATTAATGTAAGCACATCTGACTGTTTTTGTGCTATAGCGAAATCAATTAGTAGATTTTTACCTGATTTGCTGGTACTACAGCTTCTCACTCTTGCCGCAAAGTAACCTTCGGCATCAATAAACCCACTTAGCCAGCTATTATTAAAAGACGGTTTAATATCTGAGTCTATTGCTTCAATTTCAAAGTTATATTGCTTATTGAGTACACTTAGCCAAGCTTAAAATTGCTTTTTTATGATTAGTTATTAAATTCCCGTTAAATAGGTGTGCTAACCGTATAAAATTAGATTTTCTGGTGACATAAAAAACTCCAACATTTCTATGCTTGTCTGTGCGTTTGAGTATTGTACCAAAACCCAAAACTGATTTTATTTCATATAATAAGTTAATATCTTTTAAATCTTGAGTTAAATCAAAGTATACTTTATTATGGCTAATTATAAAACTTCCATCTCGTTCTACAAAACCAATTAGCCATATTAAAAAAGTAGTATCTACCTTCACAGTTTGATGAGGCTTTACAGTCAGAAAGTGTGAAAACTGAAAAGTTATTCTGCGTGCAGTCTCTGAGGATCTTCTTTGCGTGCTATATATATAGCAGGGGCAAATAATTTCCTGCTGATTGACCCTATTAATTAATAAAAAATTTTTAATCATGTTATTTTCTTTTTTAATTAAACATTAAGATTGTGTTATAAATTTCATATTACCATAATCGGGTAGTTAAAGGATTTACTAAACATCAGTAATAACAGTATTTATAAACTTAATTTTTCGGTTATTCCAGCATATAGCAGAATGAAAATGATATATATATATATATATATAATCCGGCAACAGTTTACCATTGTTGCGGCGTGTAATAAAGCGCTAACAGGGGTTGGGGCATTCATAGCGTTGGGCAACCACGCGTGCAAACCAAATTGCCCTGATTTACCCATCGCACCGATAAACAATAAAATGCAAGAAAAGTCTAGCAATGACCATTGAATACTCGTATAGCCCGCTATTTGTAAAGCTGCGAGATTATAAAAACCTGTAACGCAGGTAAATAATGCTTGATAACAAGTTGTTTTATAGCAAAAAAATAAGCAAATTATACCTAAAGCCAAGGCAATATCTCCAACCCTATTCAATAACATTGCTTGAATTGCCGCTTTACTTGCTTGAAGCCGAGTAAACCAAAAACTTATTAGTAAAAAGGAGGCTAAGCCAACCCCCTCCCAGCCTACAAATAACTGTATATAGTTATCAGCGGTTACTAACATTAGCATTGCCACAGTAAATAACTTTAGATAGCTTATAAATCGTATAAAATGAGGATCCTCAATCATATAAGAACAACTATACAGTACAACTAAGCAGCTAATTAGTGTTACAACAACGCACATTACTGCGGTTAAAGTGTCAAATAAGAAACCCCAATTTGCATCAAACAGACCACTATGAAAATAACTTGCATAAGTGATTTGGCATGGGCAGCGGCAAAGGGCAACCTCGTAGAAAATAATAAAGCTTATAAGCGCTGAAGAGATTGAACTTATTAAACTTAGGACAATTGTTCCTCGAGGGCCGATAAATCGCCCGAATAGGCCTATGCAAACAAAAGTAATTAAAGGTAAAGTTAATAAAGCTAGATACATTGTAAATATGTTATATTTTATAAACGCCTACTTGATAGACTGATTTAATATTATGAAAAGAGTTATCATGTTTTTACTCTACATAACTAGGCTGGTAGGATTCGAACCAACATCAAACGCGATTATTACCATTTAATTACAGCCTACTTTACTTTTCCTGCAGAGCACTCTGCAGACAAAGGGGCTCTTGCTCTGCGGGGGCCAAAGGTTCTAAAAAGCTGCTTTTGCTCTGCGGGGTGTAAAACCTGTAATACGGTTTTTATTTGATAATAAATAAAAAACGCATTACTTCTAATAGTTTAACGTCTATTTATCACCTGGTGGTTTCTTTTTCTAAAGAAGGCATTTACAGCGTTAGCGTAGATCCAATAAAAATTAAGTTTCTCTTAATGCGTTTGCCAAGAATAGTGTAATAAGATAAAGTAATAAAGTAATAAAATCATAAAATAATTAGATTGTTAAAATCCAATTAAAATATGCTTATACATTTAGGAACAACAATGCTTGATGAAGAATCTAGCATTCTCAATTCAGCCTTAATAATTGAAAAAAAGTATTTGAATAATACATAGATTTTTATATAGATTTTTCCTACACTCTGCGGGAATTGAACCCGCGTTTATACTGTGAAAAAGTATTGTCCTGGTCCACTAGACGAAGAGTGCTAAAGGCTAACAGTAAAAGAACTTTATTACAAATAGCCAAGTTCAAATTATAAGTTTTAAACACAATAAAGCTATAAAACGATTTCCATGCGCCCCTTGCTTTTAAAAGGGCAAAAGTAAAAGCCATAGTAGTTTATTTTCAGTTTAATTGTTACCTTTCCTTTTACTTTTGTAGAACCTAATAAAGCGTGTTAAAAGGCGCTTTTTTAAGAAAAGGGCAGAAAGACTAGATTGGAAGGATTCGAACCTTCTTTATTCCGACCAAAACGGAATGTTTTACCATTAAACTACAATCTAAAGTATTTTTATTTCAGCCACTATTTATTTTTAGCAGGGCTAAAAAAGAATATTTGTTATTAAGCGTTCTACTAGAATTGAACTAGTATTATAAGTTTCGAAGACTTATGTTTTATCCTTTAAACTAAGAACGCCTTATTATTAATAAAAAAGAAAATGCTTTTATTTTTATAATAGCATAAATTATTTTTTTGCACATTATTACAATATTACAAAAGTGGGGCCTATAATTCATTGTATTGAAAAGTACAATTGGGTATTCAAATTTTATTTGTAGGTTCCACTGAGATAATTACTACAATATTAACAATTTTTTACAATATATTATATTAAAGTATACTGCCTTATTAATTAGCCTACTATCAATTAGCTTACTATTAATTAGCTCACTATACTTAAGCCAATTGAGGTTTTTTTACAGAGTTTTTGAAAAATCTCATCTAACTGCGTTTTTGTAATACCGCTAAATTCAAAAAGTAACTGCCCCGGGCGAACTTTTGCTACCCAATGGCTAATTGAACCTTTTCCTTTCCCCATTCTTGTTTCTGCGGGACGCGCGCTTACGGGACAGTCACAACAGACTCGTGTCCATACCCGTCCTTTTTTTTTTAAGATCTTTGCAATATCTAGCTTGATTGTTTCTATGTATGCGGCACTAATCGTCGCATATTGAACTGCACAAATTCCATAGAGCCCGAATATTAGTTTTTTACTACTCACCGAACAGTGGGTTTGGCTTACAAAATAGACATCGTTAGTACTAATCAGCCAGATATTCGATTTTTGTTTGGGGTAAAAAATATTATTTAATTGAGTATCATTTGACTTTTGCCTTTGCGGCAAAAGCAAAGGTCGCTTGAGAAAGTTAAGGTTATTTTCACCGCCGTAAATACTGGGCAAGTTCGGATTAATAATATCGTCATTATCAAAGCTACGCTGTTTTGAAAGCTTTTGAAAACAAGGTTTAAAATCAGGGGGTTTTAAGATTGATTTATAGCTAAACGGTGCTAAAACAATAGTGTTTGTATTTTTTGAAAGTTGCCGTAATTTACGCTCACGGCCTATAAGTTTTCGGGTTTTTGTTTTTCTTCTAAAATACAGTTTAAATGCTAATTTTTTTGGTATTGTTGCCATTTGTTTATTGTTATTGGTAAATGCGTTAAAAAAGAACTTTTTAAAAAGTTCTTTTTTACCTTCGCCCGACCTTTGCTTTTGCCCCGCAGAGCACCTTTGGGCTCTGCGGGAGAAAAGGCGTAAAAAAAGAAGTTGTCTACAACGAAACAAATCAAAAAGTTTACCTTTTTAAAAGATTATTTGGGGCGGTGCATAATCTTTAATTATGCAGCGCCAGTTGTTTCTTTTTAATAATTAAGGCAGTATTATTTTTTAATAACATTTGAAAGTTCCCATGAAGTAGAGTTTGGCGGCTATGAGCTAAGCAATATTTAAACTGATTTCGCCATATTAAGGCGTCCAATTGATTTTCTAGTATTGAAATTAAATTCGGCGTTGATCGTGTGCTTACACGTCTACTCAATTGGTAATAAGGTACTGTAGTTGTATTTTCGGCTTTGTAACCAAGTGTTTTTCTTAAAGCTAAAGTAATAAAATTTTTTAGTTTATTTTTGCTTAAATAGTGAAATGCTTTGCTTAATTTTCCAAGTTGATTTGTAATCAAAATATGATGACTATGGCTATGCTTTCGTCGATTATATGATGGGTATAGGCGGTTTTTTTCTATTTTTATCCTATTATACAACACTTGTTTAAATCCTACCGTACTTGTAGAGCCTTTTAAAAAACTTAATAGAATCAATTTTACCAAAGCATTGTTAGCTCTTAATAATTGATTAAAAAAACCCTGAAACACAAGGTACTTTGTTTTTTTTAGCAGAAGTGGTACGCCTGTTTTATTAGAGAATAACGTCGGTAATTTAGTATTTTGTACTGCTACAGTTCTAACCTTAAGTTTATTCAAATGAATTATAATTTTAGTGTTATTCAATTTTTTACTATTTGAAGTCATTGAGCTGGTAATATGTTATGTTTGTCTGCCTATCTGAGAGATAAATTTGTTAAATGACTGATTACCTCAACAATCGAAATGAGTTGCAAGTAGGGTAAAAGAAAGTGATACTCGCTTGGACCTAGGTAATTATAAAAATTAGATTTAAAACAAGCATAAATACAGTTATTAATAGAGACTTCATTAAAAGATAAAAATAATGTATACTTAGGCTTTATTTATGTTATGTATAAAAGCGTTTTATGCTTTTGTAAAAACCTATTATTTTAGCGTTTTTTAAGATTGGCTATCTTTGCTCGCTTTTTTGTTAAAGCAAAAGCTCCAAATTTAAAGCCTACATGATGCTCCGTTATTTTTATAGGGACAGATCTCAAACCGTTGAAAACGTGGATCGTTTGGCCAATTAATCGTGGAGTAATTGTTGCCATCCGCTGATATATTATAGTGCGATTAATAATTCTGTCACAATTTTCTAAATTTAAAATAATATGTGGGATTTTCCAAGAAGATCGAGACATTGAAAATTAATTAAATTATAAAAAGTAAAATGCTATTTTATCTTTTATCTACAGTTTATAAGCAATTGTAATCTTTTAGCCCTTGCTTTTGCCCTTTGACTTTGGGCTCTTTTGCCTTTGCGGCAAAAGCAAAGGTCGGGCAAAGGAAAGAAAAATCACTGTATAGTGATATCTATTCTGCAGACTAACATACACTTATAATCGTCGTTTTGAGGGCGGTTTTGTGCCGTTATGAGCGACGCTAGTACAATCTTTTAATAAAAGAACAGTAAAATGTTGATTAAATATTTTAAAAATAAACCGCTTAGAAGATATTGCGCCTTTACAATGAAGTACTAAGTACCGCAATCCAAGACCAAAAGCCTTCTCTATTACAGCGTTGAACACTGCTCGTTGTGTATATCTAGTTTTTCGTCGACTATTTGAGCCGATACTCCCAGACATACTACCTCCGCTGATAGACCACAGTGTTTTCTTTTGACCAAATAACGTCGAAATTACACAGTGCAAGTTATTTTTTGTCTTATTCACGTGAACTAAACAAAATTGACTCGGCTGGAGAGCTTTTAATTGTTTTAAAGAGTTTATACTATACTGTTGTTTTTTTGTTAACATTTCTATTATTTTGAATAAAAATATTTTTCTTAAAAAGAAAAAGTCTTACGCTGCTTTATTTTTGTATATATTAAAAAAAAATACAAAATATTTTAGACTGCAAACGCTCTGCTTTTTTGTCTTAGTGTGTCTACCTGCAGAACACGTTTGGCATCGGGTGCTCTGCAGGTAGCAATAAATGGTTTATATACTTGTTCGCATATTATATTGTAGTATTACAATACAACAACTAACTATACAACTCTAGTTCAGCCTTTTCGTATTCAAGTAAGATAGTAAAATGCCTTTAGGATAAGGAGTTTAGTATAAGTGCTTATTTGTGCTTTCTTTTATAAGTGTCTTTAGGCCCAGTCAAGAGCGCCTTTTGACCATTCATAAAAAAACCCTATAGTTAGAATAATTAAAAAACTGATTCCAACCCAGTATCCCATTGGGCCAATATCCGCGAGTGCAATACTGAATGGAAAACAAAATAAAATGTTATAGTAAGAGCAAGGTCTCCCTCACCCTCCTAATTCAGAACTGGGCATGAGAGTTTCCAGCTCACACAGCTCCTTGGACCCTTAAGCTTTCTTAGGGGAACCACTCACATTCTCTAGTATATTACGCTGATCGTGACAGTGCCCGTGAACTAAACGTAAATTGTTTATTCCGTCTTTTCCACCTTTCGATTTAGGTTTTATGTGATCCGTTTCCATCACATCTGTGTGCCAGAATGGAAGAGAGCAGAGTGCACATTTACCTTTTTGCCTTTTCAGAAGTGTTTGCACGTTTCCTCCAAGACCGGAATATTTAGTGAGTCTAGAAATCCAGTACAGATGATCTCCATCGTACGGAGTCTTAGACCCCCTTATTTTAACATGTCGGGTAATTTTATATTGATTATGATATTTGATGCCTATCCATGATTTTTCAGTTTGAAGACCAAAGTTCCGTTGACCTCCGGGCTGTTTTTGAAAATACGTGTTGTATCTCCATTCAGCCGAGCGAGTTGGATGTTTCTTCCTAACCCATCTCCATAGTCTGTAGAATGTTAAATCCCGCAGTTTGCTATACGTTTGTTTGCTGGATACTGTGGAGAAGTAATTGCACCACCCCCTAATAATTGGGTTGAGTCGGGTGACAAGAACTTCCACCTTATTGGTCCTTTCGATTTCTTTTAAAAGGTCGTTGTAGTGGTGCTTGATTGCTTCTTTCGAAGGCTTTATAATGGTTTTGTATTTCGACCCTAATTTGTTTCTGCTATGTACACCTACTGGGTATCTTCTGACGTTGAACCCTAAAAAGTCAAAGCCTGTTTGGCCAAGATGAGGTACATCTGTGTGCGTTATTCGGGTCTTAGGCTTTTTAAGTTCCAGACCCACCGTGGCAAGCCATTTCTCAACCTCTTGCTGTGCATTTGCCACTATCTCTAGATCCTTATGCATTATCACAAAATCGTCGGCATAGCGGATAATACCGAGGCTTGCCACCTTTGAAGTGGGACTAAGTTTAACGCCCTTCGGACTAAGAATATTCTGGGTTTTCACCCAGTTCTTTAGGTGGGTTTCCATTCCGTGCAGAGCAATGTTCGATAGCAGAGGACTTACTACGCCCCCTTGCGGGGTTCCAACCATCGTAGGGACGTATGCTCCATGATCGACCACTCCCGCTTTTAGCCAAGACCTCACCTGGCGTTCCAACAATGGATGCGTGCGCATCTTTTCTAGAAGGCTGTCGTGGTTGATTCTGTCGAAGCATTTGCTTATATCTGCATCCAATACATACTTACCCGTTTTTCCGCGTAGACTGTGATGAATTGCTTCTATCGCGTCATGAGTACTACGGCCTGGTCTAAACCCATAACTGTTTGGTTCGAATTTAGATTCCCATTCCGGTTCTATGGCCAGTTTTACTAGTGCCTGTTTTGCTCGATCTCGAACAGTCGGAATGCCCAGTGGTCGTTTTTCGTTCGTACCAGGTTTCGGGATATATACTCTCCGAATGGGAGAGGCCTTACCGTCCATCCTGATGTCTTTTGTCATTAGTAGTCGATCCTCAGGTTTCAGAAGTATAATTCCGTCCACTCCCGCGGTTTTCTTTCCACGGTTATCCTGAGTCACTTTCCTTACTGCCAGAAGTTTGGCGCTGTCGCTTTCTAGTAATTTTTCCTGATATTTGTGTAGCTTAAGTAAATTCTCTTCCTTTGCGGCTTGAAAGATTTTCCGTTGTAATTTTGTAACCGTTTTTTTGTGCTCTCCGCCATTTGACGGTCTGCCAGGTTATTCGCTTCAAATCCATATTTTCCATGTTAATATTATTAATATAAAAGTGTTGGCCACGGAAGCTTTCATTAGTCCCGGAACTCTTTTGGTTCCACGGGATACGTCTGCATATCCGGCCAGTTACGGCCATGCCTTTTCAGCAAAACTCGTTCTCCTTAAGGTCTATTAAATCTTAATCTCTAGTGTCATTAGTTCTAGAGGAGTTCGGCATTAGCTTCTTATCCCATCCTTCCCTTGCATTGCAGGTGTAGCTTCACCTTCTCCAATTGGTAGCTTTGCAGGGGTTACTCCGTTCCGTATGTTCACGCTACATCCTTAGACTCCTACAATACGCCGACCCTGCTACGAAGAGTGAATAAGGACACGAAACCCCTTATTCCTGAGGGCTTCCCGATGTTCCGGGTACGGGGTTGGTATTTTCCAAGGTTGCATAGACCCCGCTTAATGTTTACGACGCTTAAATAGGTTCAATAATTAGTCATAGATGTTTACACAGGGGTGCGTCCTCGCCCACAACCTGACGAGTTCTCCTCTTTCACTCCGGCTTCATACCCTCCGGTACCCAATTGTTAGATTGGGTAAGCTACTCGGAGCGCATGCAGAGTGTGTTTTTCACTAACTCTCATAGTGACTGATAGTCTCAGATAGTTCATACAGTTGTCGGGTCGCACTTCAAGATCCATTACAAGAAATAATAAAGCAACCAGATAAAATCTAACATCAAATTTAGACCTAGCATCATCGAATGGGTCAAAGCCGCACTCATATTGTGCCGTTTTTTCGCTATTCAATCTCCGAAATGCCACCAGAAAAGCGGCTCCACTGAAAATTATAGCAAATCCAGCAGCAACAATTAGATAAATTAGTATTGCTAAATAATCAAACATAATAAACTTTAATAAAATTTTCCTCTGCGGGAACAATAACTAATTACTTTGTATATAGTTTACCATATCTGTAATATATTCCTGCATACTAGATTCCGCATCAGAATCAAAATCTTTTGTGGCAACTATTGTTTCAACAAACGGCCAGCTATAAGAAGTTAAATCATTTACTACTAGTGACATAAATTGGTTTATTTGATCAAGGCTAAGTATATCTAAGTAACCTTTTGATCCAGCGTATAGCATAACTACCTGAATCGGCGTTGAGGTTGTTGCAAATTGATCTTGCTTTAATATTTGAGTAAGTCGTTCACCGCGCTCTAATACCTTTTTTGTACTTGCGTCAAGGTCACTTGCAAATTGAGCAAATGCAGCATTTTCGCGATATTGAGCTAATAAAAGTTTTAATTGCCCAGCTACCTTTTTCATCGCTTTTATTTGAGCAGCTGATCCAACGCGGCTTACACTAAGCCCTACATTAATTGCAGGTCGAATTCCTTTAAAGAATAAGTCGGCCTCAAGTGCACATTGCCCATCAGTAATAGAAATTACGTTTGTTGGAATATAGGCACTTAAATCTCCAGCTTGTGTTTCAATAATTGGTAAAGCTGTTAAGCTATATCCGTTCCCCATATTCGCCGCTCTTTCAAGCAATCGACTATGACAATAGAACACATCTCCGGGGTAAGCTTCCCGACCAGGTGGCCGGCGTAATAACAAACTTAATTGACGGTACGCCACAGCCTGCTTACTTAAATCATCATAAATAATTACTGTGGGTTCTCCAATATCTCTAAAATACTCTGCAATAGTACATCCAGCGTAAGGGGCTAAAAACTGCAGCGGTGCTGAATCGGACGCTGTTGCTGCAATTATTACTGTCCAAGGCATTGCATTAACCTCCTCTAACTTTTTTGCCAGTTGCGCCACACTTGAACGCTTTTGCCCAATAGCTACATATACACAAGTACTTCCAGCTTTCTCCGCACCAATACAACTACTTACTGTTTTTGAACTAACGTAGTCTGCCTCCAATTGACGAAGTGTTGTTTGGTGAATTATTGTGTCTACTGCAATTGCTGTTTTACCAGTTTGTCGATCACCAATAATAAGCTCTCTTTGACCGTTACCGATAGGCACTAGGCTATCCACAGCACGAATTCCAGTGGCCATTGGAGAGTCAATTCTTGCCCGTAGTTGAATACCTGGAGCTTTACGCTCAATTAATTCTTGTTTTGTTGCAGGTAAAGCTCCTTTGTTGTCTAAAGGTTCTCCTAAAGGATCAAGAACCCGTCCCCGTAAAAATAATCCAGCAGGTACTGAAATAATACTTTTTGTTCGGCGAGAGAGATCTCCTTCTTTTAGTACAGCGTCGTTACCAAATAAAACAGCTCCGACAAATTGTTTTTCAAGATTTAAAGCCATTCCTCGAACAACTTGTCCCGATTTAGATACAAACTCTAGTAGTTCACCTGCCTGAACACCGTCTAATCCGTATACTCGCGCAATTCCGTCAGCAATGCTATCAATTCTTCCACATTCAACATATTCAAACTTTAATTTTTTAAATCGGCGTAGTAGCGTTTTTAATCCTGATGGGACAGCTTTTCGCTTTCTAGTAACAGGGTTTTGTTTTAGTTTTTTTTTTAAGATATTAGTCATTAATCGTAATAAATCTGCTTTTCTATCTATATATGCTTTTAACATACACCCTAGAAGGGTAGGGTCCCTTACTTTTGCCCCGCAGAGCCTTTGGCCTTGCAGACAAAGGTGCTCTGCAGTGTATTATACTCTTCTATATCTCTTATATGCGTGTATATATACATATTTAAATTTTCTAACTTAAATTATATGTATAACAAATTATATTTATTAGTAAATAGTTTTACTTGTAATTTGTTTATTATTATGAGCAGCAGTAGATTCGAACTACTGACCAAGCGTTCATGAGACGCTCGCTCTACCAACTGAGCTAGCTGCTCTTGCCTAAGGGGGCTCTGCGGAGGGCCTTAACAAAAAATTGAAAATAAAAGGCTACATATCATACCTATATAGTTTCACATGTTATAGCACATTAAGGCGTAAGCTACGCTTGCATGGCTGGTATCCAAAATTAAACTAGGGTAAACTCCAATTAGTATACTAAGTATACAAAAAGGTATTAAGGCAGCAAATTCGCGACGATTTAAATCACTATATTTTTGAATATATACTAGTTTAGTATTACCAAAACAAATTCGGCAGTATAGTAGAAGTGCGTATGCCCCGGTTAACACCATTGATGAAGCAGCTAAAATAGCAACTAACTTATTTACTAAAAATACACTTGTAAAAATGAGCATTTCTGCAGCAAACGTAGGACTTAATACAGGTAAACTAATATTTGCCATTGTTAGTATTAATAATAAAGTCGAGAACACGGGCATAACTTGTGCAAGGCCTGAAAAGTAGTAAACTACTCGGGTTTTATACCTATCGTAAAGTATACCAATGCATAAAAATAGCCCTGGACTTACCACGCCATGGCCAATCATCATTAGCAAACTTCCTTCTAAACCAACGATATTAAACGCGAACATTCCTAATAAACAACAGCCCATATGGGCTATAGAGCTATAGGCGACAATCTTTTTAACATCAATTTGGCGTAAAGTTATTAGACTAACATAAATAATACCTATTAAACATATAACGTAAACCACCGGACTAAAATATATACACGCTAAAGGGAATAAACTTATGCTCCAGCGAAAAAATCCGTAGGTTCCAAGTTTTAATAAAATTCCAGCTAGTATTATTGAACCGCCTGTTGGAGCATTTGAATGGGTTTCGGGTAGCCAACCATGCAAAGGAATTAGTGGGGTTTTAACACCAAAGCTAATAAACCACAATACAAATAGAATTATCTGGCGGCTTGGGCTAAAATAAGATGTATTTAAAATGTGCCAATCCGTCGAACCACATTGAAAATAGACAATTAAAACGCCAACCAACATAGGTAAAGACCCTATTAGTGTATAAATAAACATTTTATAAGCAGCTCGAATATTTCTGGGTTTAGATCCATAAATACCTACCAATAAAAACATAGGAATTAGCACCGCCTCAAAAAATAAATAAAATACAAGCAGATCTTGGGCCGAAAAAGCCCCTATTAAAATAACCTCCATTATTAAAAAGATTAAGCAATACGTTTTTAGGTATTCTGGGCCTTTTATTTCCAAGCTTGCGGGTATTTGCCAACCAATTAAAATGCATATTAAAGTTAAAAAAGTAGTTAATAAAATTAACCACAAATTTATACCGTCTATACCAAAACCAAAACTAAAGTTAAACAAATTACCGATACCGCTGTATATCTCTATTTGATATCTAAATTGAAAATCCGCGGTAGAGGGGTCAAATAAAATCCAAATAATTAAACTTAGTAAGAACGTAATTAATGAAGCGATTAAACTTATTCTTCGAATAGTATTAACTTTCCAAGCGGGTAAAAAAATGACAGCAAACGCTGCTAAAATTGGGACTAGTTTCAAACTAACTAAAATATTGCTAGCCCCATTACTAAAGATAAACTGCATCAAAGACATATAGAAAAAAATAGGTAAATTTTGCATAGGATCTGGCCATTAAAATAGTCCTCTATCAACTAGGATTTATAATTTCCAAACGAATACAAATATTATTATATTATTATATAACACTTATATAATAGATTAATTAGTACTTTAAAAAAATTGTTTTACGATATAGATTTTTAATATGCCTATCAAAAATCTTAGATTATTTATAACAAACCCATACGCTAACTCCAATTACACCAAATCTAGTGCGTACAAAGCCCTGACTATAAGCTACATTTTGACGCAGGGTGCTTAGCGGGACTTTCCCCACACATTTACTTATTTGTTGAGCCATTGCTTTTTTTTGACTGCCTAAGCGCCCGGAAATTGTAATGCGTATTCCGAGAATTGGGCAACTGCTTCCCATGGATCGAATAAGTATACGAACGTCATTAATATATTGATTTACAACTGGACGGGGGCTTTTTTTATCAGAATTGCTCAGTAATTGAACGATTTGATTTAAAATCCAATTAGCACACATCAAATTACTTGCATAAAATAAATCCCATTGAACTTGTGTTACTTTATTTTGTTTTTTCGATTCTATTAGTTTATAAGCTTCTTCCCTGCAACTTGAAATTATCAATGACCCTTTATGAATTGTCAATAATCTATTTTTAGACTTAGTATGCTTTAACTCTACTAACTTAGTGTTATTATTAGCAAAAATCAACTGTGAATTAGGATAGTTTTGTGGAAAAAGGTTTTGTTGGTATAAGGAATTTTGTTTTAAAGCATCCGAAATTTTTAAACAATGTAAAACAAATTGTGTAGTCTGTAATTTATAAAAACCTCCAGATTCGAGGTTAAATTGGTGTTTAAATGCTGATTGAATTATTTTTTTTTCAAGATATATTGTTTGTAAATTTGATAAATCAAAAGCAAAATTACTGGCTAATATGTATATAATAAGTGCAGGTTTTATCTTACTAGAAACACCTACATTTCTTAAATTATACACCTTTGTAAAAGAATATTGAATAAGTGAACTTTTTTTTTTTAAGCTTTGATTTAGGATTTTGGACATGTTTAAAAAACTTTTTCCGATAATCGGCAGTATATATAACTACTGATACCACTGTGTTTACCAACATATAAACAAAGGTATATAGTCGGGTAGCCTAGCCTACTTTCTATGATACTTTTTAATACAGACTATACATCTGGTAGATAAAATATATATTAAAAATTATCATAGAAAAGCAATATATTTATTACTTATCTAAATTTGAATTAGTCTAGGATTAATTAAAAAAAGCAGTTTTTTTTATGGTCTGCTTTTACTGCTAGGATTGAATCGAACAATCATATTTAGCTCCGCAAACTAACGCTTTATCCATTAAGCTACAAGCAGTATTTAAGTAATTTAACTTTTGTTTATATTTATTTTGAAAGTTTTTCTATCTACAGTTAACAATCAAATAAATAAAAAAACTATATAAAATGAAAATAGTCTTTTTAAAAAGACCTTTATTATTTATACAAACTAACCCTTTAATAAACTAATATATTGTACACTAACGGTACGTCTTACCCGATACCAAATTATAATAAGCGCTAAACCAATAGCACTTTCAGCAGCAGCGACGCACAGTATATATAACGCAAACATTACACCTACTAAATCTTCCATCGCGGCAGCAAAAGTAAGCATTAATAGATTTATAGATAGTAGTGTAAGCTCTACCGCTAATAGGATACTGATAACTAGTCGGCGATTAAAAAAAATACCTGTTAACCCAATCCAAAAAACAATTAATCCAGTAATGATTAATTGGTTAAACGTATCCGATCCTGGAAATGTGCTGGGCTGCCATAACAAGGTGCTAAAATTGGCTTCTATTACAGAAGGCATTAAATAATTCATTTCTTCAATAATCATTTTTAGTTTTAAAATTATTATCCTTTACTATAGTAATATAGATAAATTGTATTCTTTTTTTAAAAACCACACAGTATTTTATTTACTTGTATACATACATATATAGTAATCTATAGTAAAAAAGTAAAAAAAAAGCAAAGTTATAATAAGTTTTTAGCGACTTTTATAACATTATAAGCAGCTTTAAATTTTTGTGCATATACTTTATTTTTTAATTCAAATGGTACTGTAGTATTAACCCGTTTAAACCCAAGCAGATGCTGCTTGTTGGCGCCGGCTTTTTTAAAAACAACACAGACACCGCAATTAGAATAAAATTGGATTGTAGATCCGTCTTTACGGCATGTCTGAGCCTTTACTTGAACTAGTAGTAAGTCTTGCAAACTGTTTTTTTTTATATTGACCATACTAGTTTTGCCTCCCGTTGCTTTTTTATATTCCTGAGAATGTAAAGCTGTAGGTTTTATTTTTGAAATGCTTACCTTTACACAATGGCCTATTTTTGCAGCTTTTTTTGTATTTTTTTTGGCAAAATTGATGCACTTACCTTGCAAAAAATCGCTATTATCTTTAATTGAAATTTTCGTTTGCGTTTGTATCATTTTGGTTAATTAAAAATAATTAGTCGTTCTATAAATCAATTACAATCGCAGAGCCTTTGGCCCTGCAGACAAAGGTGCTCTTAAAAGTAGAAAAGTTTATCAGGCCTTTTTTAGAAGCCTAAAGTACTAAATTTCAGCACTCATTTTAGTAATTTATAGAATGACTTTAATATCTGATTATGCTTTTAAACTAATTATATTAATTCACTATCTAATTGCTCCAATTTTAATTCTTCAAAAATTGCAATAGCAGTTAGAATAGTGTACTGGTTTACTATAAAACCCAAAAAGGCAAAGCTTAGGATTATTTGAAAAAACCAAAAATTTTGCCTATTTAATAACCCAGGTTTAATATTTGAGTAGTAATGTATTATTATAAAAGGTGCCAAATATCCCAGCTTTGTATATAATAATAAAAAATTTAAAACAGTCTTGTTTAACTCTATGCAATAAAAATAGTTTAAATATATTATAAATAAACGCGACCATGTTTTTGCTTCATTTGAACTAAGTGCTATAGAATTATCAATAGGTTCAAAATATTTATAAGTTAGTAATTTGTTCTTTAAACAGAATTTATCACTATAAACTGATAAATACTCATAATTATTTTGAATAGGCTTTATAGCGCCCGATAATAACTGCTCAGCCTCTGGTAGGTGGCTTAATTTCTCAAAAGCAAAAGAATGATGTATAATACTATTATTAAAATTAAAGTCAACTGCTTGAAAACTGGTAATAAACACACCAGAAAAAAATTCCAGCTGAAAGCCTTGAGTAAAATATGAAAAACATTGCATTAAAAGAAATACAAAAGCAATGTAAAAATTGCGGTAACATATTTCGAGTAAAATAGTTGTCATTATCTTCCAAAATTTTTCGTTATTATTATGACTTTTATATAAATAATTATTCATCTTATATAAAACCTTATAACTAAAGCGTTCTATTGTAGTACCTAGCTTGTTTTTATTAAGTAACCAAAATAGCATTAGTATAATTGTTATAAACAAATATACATATAGAAAAGTAGGACTTGAACCCACATATCCAGCTAAAAAGCAGGCATGTTAGCCATTACATCATTTTCTTACAAAACATGAACAATTAAAATAAAGAGTACTTTACAAATAATTTCTTGTTTAATTACGCTTCGTTTTGAAAACCATCTATAACATATAGTCTAGAAGTTTAAGTACTATACTCCATATTGATTTATTAAAAAGAATACTATTCCCTAAATTAGAACAAGGCTTTTCCTATGTGACCATATTATACGAATAGGCAAAAAATTTTACAAGCTGTCGATCCATTTGTGTTGTTCAACAGTTTTGCATTAATGTGCTCATACGTGCATCTTTGTCTAATTGAAACGTCAAATTTTTGTAATCACTATTTGCTAATTCTGTTTTAAAGAACTCATAAATATCATTTTTTTTTGACTCCGCATGACCAATAACGTTTGTTAATTCACATAATTTTTCATCTAGGTTTAACATACCAATAATTTGATATGCAGCTGCCGAAGCATCATAGTAAATACCTATTTTATCATACTCCTTTGCACGAAGTAATAGTAATTGACTTACTTGAATCAAGCTTAGCTTTTTCTCTTTAAGAGACGTCAACAACCGTTTCTCAAAAGCATCGTTATTTATAAAACAATTTCCAAAAACAGCATCCCATTCTTCAATAAGATTTTCATCATTTAGTATTTCCTGTAATAACAAATTAAACTTTGCTAGTGTAGTTTTATTTTTTTTGCGATTACTTATAGGAGGCCTATCACTATAAAAACATATTAAACTTCTAGCAAATGCATTCATTTGTATATTTAAATTACTTATACGATAAATTCGCCCTCGAAAGTCATGCACCCCCAGGCCAATAAAAAGGGTAACTCCTAAACAATTTTGCAATACTTAGCATATCCTGGTTACGCAAGGTTTCATTTCGTTTTATAATACGCTCACTAATAATGGCCTTACGTGCATCCTCTGACTTGCGATACACTTGGCCCCATTTTTTATTTAGGCTAAGTAACGTATCTTCAGCAAGGTTTATCCACTTATCGGTAATTAGCAAAATGTCGGCGTCAGTGAGTTCAAACTGATACTTGTTTATAAAATGCATCATTTTGTCATTAATCATAAATTGTACTTTTTGTAGTTCATTTATTTGTTTGATTGAATCTTTTATATATAATCGATGATTATGCATTTGAAGAGATTTACTATCTAAATATCCTTGATATGAAATATTAGTAAATTCACTTAAAACAAATCCTCCGGATTCCGCCATTCTCAAATTATTTATTGTCCAATCTTGTGGATGATGCCGCATAGGTAGAGTTAATTGTTTTGGAAATATAAGAAAATTACTTCCTTGCCAAATATAAACGGCTACTTTGTGCGTAGGTTTAAATTCTTTATTATAAACATCACTACCAAATAATTTATTCTTTTGTAAAATGTTCGTAATTTCTACAGCAAGCGCTTTACAATGCGGTAAAATATCGATTTCAATTGCTCATCGTTAGAAAGTTTATTTAATTGCTTATCTACTTCGGATAAATAAACTATTAGACCCTTCATAAAATGTTTAGATTCCTGTACTTTTATTTTTAATCTTTCGCTTTCAAATATTACAAATTCTGTAATATTATGTTTCCTGTACTCTTCTATTAAAAGATCGTTATAGTAGTTAATTGAACTACCTTTTAGTGTTAATTTATTTGTGTTTTTATTTTGCATGTTTAAATATAATTTATTTGTTTTTTGTTATAGAGATATATAACTAGCCCCACTTCTCCGCTAGTTATTGTCAGCCCTTCCTATTTAAAACGGCTGTCCTTTTATCGGTATTAGTAAAATTTAATTACTAATACCAAAAAATCAGAAGCATTTATTTCATGCAAGACACAGCTGCTTTTATTTAGATCAAAACACTAGTTATGCTTACCAATTTTTTTTTGAATGGTCTCATTTTCATAAGTCTATTATCTAACTCTCTTTATTCAAAATTTAAAGGTTCACTAAACTTTACGAACCTTTCGTGCGCGGCCCACTGCAACAATTAGTAATACCTAGTACTCTACGTAATACGTAATCTGTTGTTTTACCCTTATATTGAGTATACGTTTGATGCTGAGCATTCATATCTATTGTTAAACGTTCCAATCTATTTTTGTATTCATTTATGGCGTCTGCGTCTAAAGAAGGATTGGATTTTATGGCCCTATCATGCTTTAGAATTTCCTCCGCCTTATTTATTAATACTTGCTCCCTAGAATACTTATACTCAATGGATTCTAAACGCTCCTTTGCGGCGTTACAATCAACTACAGCGCTTTCAAACTCTTCTTTTAAATCACGTAACTCCAATTGATCTTGAAACCATTCTCGAACGTATGAAAGCGTTTCATAAGAAAAGGCTGCAGCACTAAAACGTGCTGCACCGCTTTGGCTTATATGGGAAAAGGCTTCACGGGAGAAGGATTGACCCTCCCCTATCGGGGAACTAGGGTAAGGTTCTTCAATTTCATCTGCTGCGTAAGCAACCTCGATACTTAATATACAGATTACAAGTATATATACAAACAAATATATAAGCTTATTTGAAGAATACCCTGATTGTACATTAAAAGGCTTGTTATGTATATAACTGTCTATGTTTGTGTAAACTGAATCCATTAATGTTTTAATAATCATTAAGTAGGCACTCACATAAAATGCGGCATTTGCAGAAGATGGGTATAAATACATAATCCGAAGACATACTATAACAATGATTAGTTGCAAAAGTATAACAAAGAATACAATAGCGTAGAAAAACCAATAGTCAAAAGTCGAGCTATACATAAATCCCATAAAAGTGCTGTGTATTATCATGGAATACGCTTGAAGTAATATCATAGCTTTATGGCTACTGGATTCATTTTGGGGTAAAAAGCGATCCATAAATATTTCATTTTGAATACTTAAACCTATTTTAATATTAAACCAAGATATTAATAGATATACGAATGATAGTGTTATTAAATACTCAAAACTTGGATGAAAAGCCCCGCTAATTATTTCATCGGGATTAACCTTGCAATAGTAATAAAAACATGCATGCAATATACAGCTTATAATATGACTTATGAATATGTACTGAACTTTGTAGTTTATCGTAAAGCCGGAGAGAATCATCCCTCCAGTGAATAAGCCAAACATTCTAAATAACGCCGGATCACTACAAATGGTTAATATCTGCCAAATAGCATTTGCAGATAGACAAATAATAGATACTACTTTTGAAATGCTCATAAAGATGTATATACTCCGGTTTTTAGGGTAGTAAAGGGCTAGTAAAACTGTTAGGCTATAGGATACAATCATTATTAACAATGGATAAAATGCTATATTATCGGCTAGATGAAAACGGTTTAAAATATTTGGGATATTCATTATTAAGAAATTTTTTAAGTTATGTCCTTTACAGGCAACGGGCTAGAAGTTCTGTTCTTAGCAAGAACACCCCCCCCAGCACTTGGTTGAATTTTCCTTTTCCAGCACCTTTGCCGGTAAGGGCACGGGCTGGAAAGAAAACAGCGACTACACAATTACAAGAGCCAGAACTCTAAAATAAGGAGCGCAGCTCGCTATTCCTTTACAGTATAACGGGAAATTAAAAGTTCTTTTGTTTATTTAGAGCTATTAAACAAATATAAAAATTTAACTAATTTGATTAATATATAGTCAATTCTTGGCAATCAATTAAATAAATTAGTTAAAAGAAAAATTTTATTTTTCTTTTCTCTATATACTGCACAGTAAACTGGCCGTGAAATCAGCGTTTTTGACTGTTTAAGAATGCTTTATATAAAAGCAATCATGTATAGTAGCAATATGAGTATATTTTAGATTTACAAATTGTTCTATAACAAAATTACATATTTGTCCATCTATAAAGTGTACAAAATTCGCTACGAACGCGTTTACTGTTTTGTTTTTTGATTGTATAGGAATACCGCGTTCATTTTTTTTAAGCATATTTAAGCTAATTTGTTGTCGTTGAATGCCCGCGTGTTTTTTGTGAGAGTATACGCTCAATCGTTCAATTGTTACTTGATTATATCCTACCGTGCATTCATTATAAGACCCTATTATAACAACATTATCGAGATCAAATAACACTTTGGCAAAATTTCGTATTAATGCCAGAAAATCATTCGCCTTACTTAAGTTAGTATGCGTTTTTAATTTATTTATTATAAAATTAGCAAGTTTTAGTAAAACACTCTTTGACAGATACAAATAATTTTTAGCAAAAAATTCTTGTAAATCTTCAGAAAAGCCATAAGGTGTTTTTCCATAAATTAACGGCATTACAGCGGCTTTAACAAGCTGCCGATCCATTTTTGTTGTTAAACAATTTTTTATTAATATGCTCATACGTGCATCTTTGTCTAATTGAAACGTCAAATTTTTGTAATCACTATTTGCTAATTCTGTTTTAAAGAACTCATAAATATCATTTTTTTTTGACTCCGCATGACCAATAACGTTTGTTAATTCACACAAATGTGAATCTAGATTTAACATACCTATAATTTGATATGCAGATGCCGAAGCATCATAGTAAATACCTATTTTATCAGACTCCTTTGCACGAAGTAATAGTAATTGACTTACTTGAATCAAGCTTAGCTTTTTTCTTTAAGCGCGGTAAGCAATCGATTATCGAAAGCATTGTTATTTTAAAAACGATTTCCAAACACTGCATCCCATTCTTGAATAAGATTATCATCGTTAAGTATTTCTTTTAGTAACAAATTAAATTGTTCAAAAGTCTTTTATTCTTTTTACGGCTACGTAATTAAAGGCTTTTGCCCAGATTTGTTTGGTTTTTTTATTATAACATTTATAAGTATCTATTACTGTTAGTACTTACATGTTAAACAATACAAGGAATATCTTTTGTATATAAATTATAAACTTTATTTAATTGTATTACTGAATAGAGCAGGAATAGCAGGCTTAGGACTTGAACCTAAATCTCTAGGGCATGAGCCTAGCAAGTTACCAATTACTCTAACCTGCATTATAATATTAATATAGTATAGTTTAATTTATAAAGTTATTAAAAGAACTTTATAAATTAAACTATAAAGCACCTAATTTAAAAATCAAAGCGTGGCTAGGTATGCGGATTAGCTCTTTTCTGTAATAACACAAAGAGCACAGACACCCAAAAAACCAAAAAGAAAAATGATGACATATAGAGTTTTGATCCAAACCCTAGGTTTGACCCTTTTGCAGCATCAACAGATAGCGGAGAGCCGACTAAAGGCTCCGATGTGGGTATTTTTAACTGCGATTTTCTTCAGTTATTGCGGTGCCCCTGAATACCAGTAATCTCCGAGTTCTTTGTGGGATTAATGCTATCCAGATTGCCGTATAGAGCTAGTGAAAGCCCAGTTGTAATAACGGTAGCTCCTACTGCGCCAAGTAGGATATACTTTAATATACTAGTTGTTAAATAAAAGGCGTTTAGTTTTCCCATCTTAAATTTTTAATTTGATAATTTATTTTTCTGTTAAAACAGAAACATAATAGTCTTTATTGTAATAATAGCCTATATATAAGCAATATTATTACTAACAGTGGTAGACTTGAACTACTAACCTATAGATTAAATAAAGTGAATATACTTTTTTTTATAGTTTATTACTATAATAAATAAAAAAGTACAAAAAAGCACTTATAGTCTGGTCTTTTTAAACCTGAATTATATAATTTTATAGTTAGTTTTTCTAGAAGATATATATATGCCTCTGCCTCAAAAAATTGTGTATACAGCCCTTCTTTATAAGCATCCTCAGTATTTTTTTTTTTTTTTTCACTTATCCAAAATGTTATAATAAATATTGTATGCAATATTTTATCATCAACCTTAAAGAACAAGAGCTTGAGCCATACTAATATCAATTTGTAGTGTAGTTTATAATAGAATAGAGCCTTTCTAAATATAGCAGCTAGCTCGCTGGTAGAGCAATTATACAATGCTATAACATTGTATATAAATAAATAAGTAAAAAACTTAATAGTTATTTATTATACATTTAATAGTTTTTTATTATACATTTAATAGTTTTTTATTATATGTTTAATAGTTTTATTATATATTTTATATAATTATTAAATAATCTTTTTTTTTTTTTTAATAGTTTATAAATATTAAATTAATAATAATAATTAATATTATTAAATAGTATTAATGTGTTTTTTTAAGTATTTTAATAGGTTATTAATATTAAATAAATGCTTTAAGTAATTATTATTTACGTGTGACGGCTTGTGATGGCTGATTGAAAAATGGGCAGTCCTGCTTTTTTAAGCATGGTAGGAACTTTCGAGTTTCAGGTTCAAATCCTGAGCTGTCTTAATATGATATTTTATTTACATATAATCATATTAATTAATTAGTTATTTTTTTTTTTTTTTAAAATGATGAACATATTCAACAATATTCTCAGGTCTTCGAACCTGCTAAAAGATGTTTATAATTTATATAAACTAGGACAGGCAATTATAAAGAAAAAGTCGCCAATCAGCGAACTGGATGGGCAAAAGCTATATTTAGGGCTTTATGGCATAGTAATTGTCATTGTAACTCTAACTTCCGCTTTGCTGATTTCCTATTTCCTTTATAAAGCGCACAACAACCCAGAAGAACTTTGGATTCAAATCCGTAATTTCCTGGAGATTATTAAAGATTTCCTAGGGTCAAAGCCTAAAGCTCCAGCACCAACTCCAACTCCAAGCGTAAGCTTGCTTGGGGTTCTAGATTCGAAAGTTCAGGATGTGTTTAAATTGCTATTTACGCCTGGAACATACGCCAATGTTGCATTAACGATGGCTAGTATATTTGATAAAGCTTTAGGCATAGGGTTCGCGTTTGCACACCTTATAGCTAGTTATCCAGCACTCTTTTTTGGGACTACAATAAGCTTACCGTTTGCGCGTGTTTTTAATGTCTTGTGGTTTCGTGATATCACGGATGCCGGGTATCTAGTCGTAACTAATGTTTGGGAACAAACGACGGGTGCCCTAACGAAACTAAGTATAACTTACATAGAAGTCGGACAATCGTTAAAGTTCTTTATAACAAATGGTATTGGTGGTTTTGTAAACATATTGTTAATACCAGTTAATGTAACTATACAACTCGTTTGTTTGTTTTTTACTGTCATTAGCAAGATACTTACAGTGATCGGTAATGTATTAACTTACTTTTACAATGCCATTTCAAGAGGAATTAACAGCTTCTTTGATTTTTTACGACGTTTCTTTGGTGGGGGCGGGGGTCCTGGTGGGGATCCTGGTGGCGGAATGGGAGGTAATATAATAGATTCTATTCAAAATCCACCGGATACAATTCTTTCCATAAACGCAACTGGCATACCTGGGGTGCGTTTGGGTACAGACGATATTCATCGAATATTCCAATCTGCGCCAGGAGAATTACCGGGTCAGGTACATATTGAAACAGCTAGCTCGCCAATCGAAATAATTTCAGAGGTTTCTGTAATTATGGATGTTGTAGTTCCAGTTGCCAGTGAGATATGTGGAATTATTTTGCTAAGTGTTCTTTTAGCGCCAATAGCTCCATATATTCTAGCCAACAGTGACGTTGTGCAGTTCTAAAAAAAGAAATAATATATACTTATGAAGATACTACTCTCGATTTTTAAACAGCTATACCTGTTTTGCAAATCAATTTACGTTATTACAAAACTATTTTTAAACCAATATTCGGTTTATCTAGCCCTTATTACCGGGGCAACGCTTACGTTAGTCTTTGCAAAGCTTTTATACTTTGATTGCACTACCTGGGCCGGCTTTATAATAGAAATACTAAATCAAGTTATACACCATTTTGACAAACTTGTCGGGTATGAACCAAAATCGGTGTTGGTCGATCAGCCAACAGTCCCTCAGCCAACGACTAATTTTGCTAAAGTATTAGCTTTTGGTCAAAAAGCACTTGTTTGGGCTACGGTAGGTGGGGTAATTGTGTATGGTGGATTATTTACGGCCGGTTTATCGTTTGGGCTAGCGAAACTATTAGTGGTTTCAATATTACCGTTTGTGCCACTAACAAAAGTGGAATCATTCGTGCTAATTTCTGAAAACGGAATTTGGTATGATTGGTGGTAAAAAACTATTAATTTTTTTTTTTATTTTCAATATGACAAAATTAAAAGCAAGTACAATTTTGCGAAAAAAGGAGATGCGGGCCAAAATGGAACAGCTAATCTCTGAGAATAGCACTATAAAAAGTGATTATTCTCATAAGCGTATTAAGATATTGGAATTAAACCAAATCAAAACGCTAGAAACTCTAAAAGAAGCCATGCGAGCGTGTGATCATATGACTAAAAACACATTAGCCTTGGCGAAGTTAACGAATAAGCAAAAGGCTGAAATCTTATTAGTTAGTAAGATAGAAGCTTTGCATATTATTAACGGCTATTTAGAGTCAATTCAATAAGCTCATTAGGAGTTTATATTACTAACTAATTGTTTTTCACATGTATCAAAGGGGGGGGACGTGTTGACTAACGGTGAATTTCGGATTAAAAGTGTACTAGAAACGTAAGACAATCCGAATTAAAAGATAATTGTCTTTAAGTAACGGCTTTCTGAATAAAAATTTTATTATTATGAAATTATTAAAATCATTATTATTAAATATATACAAATTTTATTATTATGAAATTATTAAAATCATTATTATTAAATATATACAAATTAAAAATATTGTGAAATTAAAAAATAAAAATAAAAATAATAATCCAATATTGTTAAAAGGGGCGTCTTTGGATGAGCAAAATGCTTACATTAAACAACTTTTGGAAAGCGCCTCGATAGACGCGGATATAAGATTAAAACCAGAAGAGTTACAAGAATATGTAACTGAGGAAAAATCCTTTGGTAAAGGAGTATTAGCATACCTAAACTGTCTAGAAAGCGAACTAAAAACTATAAATAACCCAGATTTAGAGATAAAGATTTTGCAAATATTGTCAGAGCTTAGCAGTTTAGTATTTCCAAACTCTTCCGCATGTTATTCGTTAATTCCCAGAGATTTAAAAATATTAGAATGGGAATTCATTATTGACAAATTAAATGTCGAATTTAAAAAAATAAAAACGCTTAACGATCGAGATGACGTTACGCGCATAATAGCTCTTTTTGTTAGTAACAAGCATCCTCAAACTGTGACTTGTTTAGTTTCGCTCTCTTTGTGTAAAGTATTAATACGCTCTATAAATAAGCCCTTAAAAGGACTTTTAGTTGATGATAATGGCGAGTATGTAGGGAACAATCTAGATATGCGTCCACGTGTAAAAGCTGGAGATTGGCTTAATACGCTTCGCTGGGATATTGAAATGCATTTAATCGGGCTAATTTCAAAAAAACTTGATACAAAGCAGCAAGCTTTGGTAAGCGAGTATAGCACTGAATTAGCGAAAAGTATAACCGAACAGTTAATAAATAAAAAGCTACTAGCTTCTTATAAAACTATTGAGAAATCTATAAAAAAAACAGATAAGATAAAAACGCCAAGATATTTTATTTGGAATACTACAAATTTTTTAATGTTTCCCAAGGTATTTTCTTTACCTATGATTACTCCGCCAAATGATTGGATTATAAATGATAATCATGGCGCCGATAATGGAGGCTATTTATTAAGCGAATTAACAAACATCTCGTATCAAGGGTTTTTGGATAGCAAATCGTCGCGAACTCACGAGCATCGATTAAAAATACACAAATTAGATCATATTAATAAGTTACAAAAGGTCAAATTTTCTATAAATTATCCTATTCTTTTATTTTACAAGCGGTATACCAAAGAATTAACGGATACAGGACGAGTTTTGTTAGACAATAGATGGTTACAACCAACATCCGAAATGTGTTTAGAAATAGCTCGTACACACTCCAATATATTTACTAATCCTGACCAAATTAGAGAGGCAGTTGATAAAGAGATCGAGTCGAAGCGAAATGAAACGCTTCGAAATCAAGAAGCATTAGCGATCGCTACGCTTTATTGCAATAAAGCAGTCTATTGGCCGGCAGTACAGGACTTTCGAGGGCGGATTTATCGTCTTGGAAATTTAAATATTCAAAGTAGTGAGTTTGTAAGAAGTTTAACTGCGTTATATAGTGACAACAAGCCTGTAAATCGAAAAAAAAATAAGTACACGGAACAGCAATTCAGCCTATTGCTTGAACATATTCTAGCAAAAAAAGACTTAATAAAAAAATGGGACGATCATTTTGGGAATCGTTTTATGGATAACGACAAATTTGAACAGTTATTATTGAAGGATCTTTTGGCGGAAGAACTTAGTTTAATACAAGTAGGGCAATTATTATTAGTTAGGCAGGGGGCATATGATAAAGTTGGTGTTTATTATGACGCATCAGCATCAGCTTACCAAATTATGGGCGTTATTAATAATGATAAGCAATTATGTGAATTAACTAACGTTTTATTAAGTGATGATAAAAGTGATGAAAAGCGGGATATTTACAGCTTTTTCTTAGAACGGATTAAAGCAAACTGTGGTTCTTATGTAATTAAAGATAAGCGGGCAAGCTTAGAAAAACTATATAACAGTCATTTTCAAACCAATATTGACAGGAAACTAATTAAGGCAATTGTAATGCCATTGATTTATGGTAAAACAAGTCAAAGTTTTGCTAATAATTTAAAAGACTTCTTTGCAAAAGAAAATTTGTATCCTAAGGAAACAACTCTAATAATTTTAGCTTCGGAGATTATTAAAACTCTAAAGAATGATCCCGTATTTGCTAACGTAAATCTTTTTATGAAAGCTCTGCGAGCTATAGGTGCGTTCATGTTTGAGTTTGATGATTTTTCTATAAAAGGCTATTATAGTGATTCGCATATTGTTTATTATAAAGAAGAAGTTGAGCGAATTCGGATTTATTATAAACAAAAAGGCAAGAAGTACAAAAGCCAAGCGATTTACTTATCTAAACCTGCACGCGACACCTTCGGTAATTTGCTTAAATCAAAAACTAAAAGTATCAATGCCTTTGTAGCAAACTATATTCATTTTATAGATGCATCGATATGCCATTATGCGGTAGATAATTACAAGAGTAAACGAACCTTCAAAATGGGTACAATTCACGACTGTTTCTTTATTAAACCAACTGAAGTTCCCATTTTACGAGATGTATATTCAAATGGTTTAAGATGGGTTTATCAAATTCATATTTATAATTTGTTGAATTGGTGTTATAAAATATGTGAGTACTATAATAAAAAATCATGCTTAAAGGGCTTTGAACAAGAATTACAAGAGATAAAAATATTTTTGGACGATAGTGACCAGTTTATTAACAATCATAAGCTTGAAGCGAGTCTATCTTGCTTGACAAATATTAAAAATGTACTATTGAATATAAGACCGAGCGCTTCTGTATCAGAAAAACAGCGGATACTTATTATAATAAATTACATTGAAACGATCTATTCAGTTAATAGCCCGTTAATCGATACTGATTTTGGGCTATTACTTTTTTCTGATAATTCTTAAATTGATAATTCTTAAATTGATAAAAGGAATCAACAATCGTCTAGAAGGACGTTTACATTCGATTTAAGAGCAACTTTTATCTTGTGTAGTAGAGTTGTCCTAACACTATTAGAATTTTGCATTTAAAAAAAGTTGTTAAATTTTTTTGCCCGGCTGGACAATACAAAAAACCGCTTGGAGGTTAACGTATTTCCCGTCTGGCCGGGGTTTTTTTCTTAAAGTCGGAAAAATTTGCTTTTTGACAAATTTCTAAAAATCACCTACAAGGGCATTTTCGAGCCCATAGAGGCACTTTTTGAAAATTTGGGGGTTGGCTACTATATAAGACAAAAATCTGTTTTTTTTTCTTACGATTGATTTTTTCAATTGGTTTTTTTTTGAGGTTGATATTTTCAACCGAGGGGGCTGCAATGGCACACTTAAAAGGTAATTTCACTAAATAAGATAAGATAAATAGGAAACATCCATTCCTTATTTTAGGTTTCTGGCTCTTGTAAGGGTTGGTTGCTTGCTGTTTTCTTAGTAAAAGTCTTAGAATTTTCAATGATCGCTTAGAGCTTAAAGCATTTGGTATCTTTAATGATCGCTTTAAGCTTACACCTTTGTTTTCAAAGGCACAGAAGGCAGGCATTTTACTTTAGTAATCTAAAAACAACAAAATTCAATTTCTTGAATTAACATATCTTACCAAGATGGATCTCCTCTTAAACCAGTTTATGACGGGTTTAAGAGGAGTATAGAAATTGGATAGGACCTCCTACGCTAGCGCTGGGGGCTAAATTGCTCCTTAAAAGGTTAGTTTTAATAAATAAATAAGATATTTATATTAAATAAACTACTAAAGTAATTTAATAAGATCTCTTATTTATTATTCAATATTTAAATAATATATAATATTATTTAAATTATATATTAATAAAGAATATGTAAATAAATTTATTAAAGCATTGAGATCCTTACATACTGTTAATGTAAATATATTTATTTACATAATAATATATATTTACATTAACAGTATACGTATATATATTTTTATATTAAAAGCAGTTTTCTTTAATCTGCTTTTACTGCTAGGATTGGATCAAACAACCATATTTAGCTAAAAACTAACGCTTTATCCATTAAGCTACAAGCAGTAAAGAAAGGGCCGTTTATAAACCTGCTTAGCGCTTTAATATACTATACTGTAATATACATAGTACGCTAAGTAATAATGTATATTACATGTTTTTATAATTGCTTATAAGATGATGGTACCTAATTGAAAACCATTTACATAATAAAATGTAAGCTATATTTCTTTTATACCTAACAAAACACATACACTATAATATAAATTAGATTTTTTACAAAGGCTTAAATTTTTAATAGATATTGCTGGTAGGTAAGTAGTGTAACCTACTTATAAAAATAGAATCGATTATATAAATCCACTGTTATATAATATAATAGTGTGCTTATATAAATCCACTGTTATTTTAAGCTTAGAAAAAGTTTATTTTCTAAGCTTAAAATTAATATTTTGTTTTTATCTTAAGGATTGATAAAGATTTTAAACAATTATTGGCATGCCTTATACAATATATATATTTTTGCCTTTGTATAAAAAAGTTAAGACCCCCAATAGTACACTACAACGTATAGTATTAACCAAACAATGTCAACAAAGTGCCAATACATTGCGGCAAGCTCAAAACCAAGATGATGGTCGGGTCGCATTTGACCTAGTTGAGAGCGTATCAAGCAAACCATTAAAAAAATAGTTCCAACAATAACATGCGCCCCGTGTAGACCAGTTAGCATATAAAAGCACGAACCATAAACAGAATCACTTATGGTGAAACCTGCTGTAACATATTCAAATCCCTGGAATCCTGTAAAGATGGCAGCTAACAAAACAGTAACAATTAACGCATATTGGGTTTGTTTATTATTTCCAATTAGTATAGCATAATGAGCCCAAGTTACGCTAGCTCCACTTGTAAGTAGTATTAAAGTATTTAAAAAAGGTATGCCAAATGGGTCCAAAACCTCAATTCCTCGGGGTGGCCAAACACCTGCAATATCGATTGTCGGAGCTAACGAGCTATGCCCAAACGCCCAAAAAAAACCCAAAAACAGCATTATTTCTGACACAATAAATAAAATCATCCCATACATAATACCTTTTTGAACACTTTTAGTGTGGTGTCCTTGAAACACCGACTCGCGGAGAACATCTCGCCACCATACAATAGCAACATATATTAAACTAATTAAACTTAAAAACGCTAGGAATCCTGCGTAATTATATTCATGAAACCAACCTACTAGACCTGTAGTAAAGCCCCATAACCCTATCGATGCGAATATCGGCCATGGGCTCGGATCAACTAAATGGAAGCCGTGCTTTTGCATAATGAGAGAATTTATTATTTTAGTTATAAAAATGCAGATTAGCTCTACCTTTGCTTTTTACTTTTGCCCTGACTTTTGCCTTTGCGGCAAAAGCAAAGGTGCTTTTTTAAGAAAAAGTAGGGGTTTTACTAACGCATATAAGTTTGAATCAATGTATATAGAACCGTAATTATCTAATTTACTTAGTATCGCCTTCCTTTGCTTTTGCCGCAAAGGCAAAAGAAGTAGCGGATCTTTCAATTAGGATTTGAACCTAAATAAACGCTTTAGAAGAGCGTAGCTTTATCCCTTAAGCTATTGAAAGGAAAACTTCAGCTTTTTTCAGCACAAATATTTTCAAGAAAAAACTTTAGCGGCTGGCATACAAATTAGTTTCTTTAAAAAATTTTTTTAAATCACAAAAGGCTACCGATGTTTTTTCCATAAATTAAGGGCATTACAATTGTGTTAACGATCTATCAAAATTAGTTTTAAAGTACTCTTTGTAATGACACTAGCTCGTGTTTTCTTTGTCTAACAAAAACTGCCCAACATTATCAGTAATTTTTTTTCTAATTTCTGCATCAAACACTAAGTATTCTTTTGTTTCCAACCAATTCAAGAAAAAAGTATAAATATCTTGTTTTCCATCAGTTTCTATCACGTTTGTTAATTGGCACAACTTTCTATCACCATTAATAGCCCCCATAATTTGATAAGCTGACGCTGAAGCATCGTAGAAAACACCTACTCTGTCATACGCTCCTTGGGGAATAAGTAATTGTTCTCCTACCTGAATTAAACTAAGATTTTTATTTATGGCATCCTCTAGTAATAACTCATCAAATTTATTATTATTTATATGGCGTCTCCAAAAACGCTATCCCATTTCATAATAAGCATTTCGTCTACTAAAACATCCTTTAATAAACGATTGTACTTTACCATTGTGTACGAATTTTTTTTACGATTTTCTATAATAAAATGACATATTTGTCCATCTATAAAGTATATGAAATTTGCTACAAACACATTTACTGTTTTGTTTTATTTAAATATATATATTGATCCTGATTGTTTATCAGATTGTTATTTATTACTCATATCCTGGTTTAAGCTTTAAAATAATAAACGGGTTTAACTTTCTTGTTTGCTTAAATATTATATTAATTAGTCTATGCAAGATACAGCAGCAATTTGAGCAAACTAAAACTTACTTAAGTACAAGTTGGGATTACACTGAGTTATTCCTTTAAATTATCTTAACACTCTAAATGCGTTTCGGCAACTAACAAAACTTCTGCTTTTTGTTCAACGCGTTTTCAACCTATGATTATACTCTGCTACGTGCAGAGTCCCTAAAGCGTTACGCTACTTTAACAGCACTGTTTTAAGCCCGGTTTACTCAAGAACAACGGTTTACACCACAAAACCAACGGTACACTTTACCTGTTACATTTGACTTATACTGCTCCTACGTATTATAGCTTGCTTGTCAATTTGTAGTATATTGTTCAATTCTATCTACATAGTTTCTAAGATTTTCAACGTCAGCATCTTCCGCGTTTTCTTCAACCATACGTAAATAATTGTCAACTTCCTGGATTAGTGCAAACTCACTTTTTAACTTGTAATCAATAGCATTTAAGGCATTCTTAGCAGACATACAGTCTTGAATTTTTTATTTAATATTGCACCTTGCTCGCTAAACTCACCCAAGTTTTCCCAATATTCTCTCGCCATGCTTACCATTCCGTAACTTGCGGCTCCTCCAGCAAAAGTTCCTCCAGTGCGAGCATAACGTCCGACACTTGCTCCCTCAACAGTAGCTGAGCCAAACTCTTCATCAGAAGCGTAAGCGACACTACCGTTTAAAACGCAAATCATAAATAAACATACAGAGACATATATAAGCTTATTAGAAAGAACGCAAGATCGCAAAGAAACCGTTTGACCATTTCTATAAATTTTATAATTTTGTAAAAGATTTCTCGCACGTTTTAATGGTTCCATTATTACTATTAAAGGTATCCCTACTATATTATGAGTAAAGTCACTTTCAATGGCCGAGTGCTCATCTATAAACTGTTCTAATAATTTTTGTTATTTCATCAAACTCGGTAAAGCCTTTCTCTTTATATATATTACATATAATTAGTAACCAATAATATATATTATACACGTGTAATTTATGTGCTAAGATTAGCCGTTGTTTATAAGCTTCTTTTAATTGCCCGCTGAATTTAATAAAGAAGTTAGAATTGTTGCAATACTGTTATTTTTATCTTGTAAAAAACTAATCGATAACAGACACACAGTTGTAAAAAATGAATATAATTAGCTACAAAAGCGTTGACTGATTTTGTTTTTGATCCAACAAAATTGCCTTCTAAATCTATTATTGGTCGACTAAGCGTAATTTTTTTGTTTTTTAATTTTTGATTTATAATAAAGACGAATTTGTTCTTTTTTTTTCTTTATAATAAGTAATATGAGAATCGTTATAGTAGCCTTTTATACCAAATAGGTCCAAATCAAAAACTATACTATATCATCATAAAAATATTACTTACAAATGCTTTTCTCAAAATTGAATGACTATTTTTAATAGGTTTTTTATCCGCTATAGTGCATAAACGAGATAATTATATTATGGAGTTGAGCAGAATCGAACTGCTATAGCTTGCTTGCAAAGCAAGTATTCTACCATTAAATTACAACCCCCCTATTTTATTATTTAAGTTTTCAGTAAAACCTAGGCTTTTAATCCACGTACTATACTTAACATTATTGTAATTGTCATTTTTCTACTTTAATATTTTTTATTATATAAATAAACAATTATTCAAACAGTAACAATTGCCTTCGGATTCTTTATTCTCACCCTATTGTCTGTCGTCTTATTCTTTTCTTGGTGAGAATCAACGGTATCAACGGTATGTTATAAATCGTAGTTTATTTTCATAAGTAAAGGCCTGTTTAAAGTGTTCTTGTTTGCCTATATAAGTGATAAACAAAATTGCTTTCATTAATGCTTTTCACTACTACGGGACTCGAACCAGTAGTCTCGGCCTTATCAAGACCGCGCTTTAACCAATTAAGCTAAGTAGTGATCAAAAAAATGCTCATCCAAAATTTATATAGCAAATTGCTACATACTTAAGATTATTCATAAATTTCTATTTGGTTACTTTGCATCTAAAAACCAAAAAACAATGGTGTTTACCCTTGCGCCCTGTAGGACTTGAACCTACAATACCCCTAAGGGTGACGAGTTAAAAGCTCGCTACATTACCAATTCTGTGCAAGGACGCTTTGCCGTTTGTAGTTGTTTTATACAATTTTTGCTTAAGTATAGTCATATTTAAAGCTATTTGACACCAGCTAAGTATTTAAACATTATTTTTAAATACTTAGCTGGTGTATAAATGTATATTATGATATACTATAACCGTTTTAAAAAGCTAAAAGGTAAACGCAAAGCAACATCTAGGTTTATCAAAGGCTAATTATTATTCCGTGTTAATAGGTAATATTCTAAGCGTCCTAAAATAGGAACTAGCACAAAAAAATAAAAGAAGAAATACAGTGTAGCTGTTTGCCCTATAAATATATAAGGCTGCTCGACTGGCTTTGAGCCTGCCCAAGAAAGTACAAAACACGCACTTACAAATAGATAAAAGGCTTTACGGTGGTATGGCCGGAAATTTGATGATCTAATTGGACTAGTGGCAATAAAGGGAAGCGCTAATAGCGCAACGAAAACAAGTCCAATTGCTAATACACCTCCGGTTTTATTGGGGATACTTCGCAAAATACAATAAACAATTAAAAAGTACCATTCTGGTACAATGCTTAAAGGAGTAACTAGACTATTTGCAGGTATGTTATTGTCAGGATGTGCAAGTAAATTCGGCGCAAACCATACTAAAACACTAAATATAATTGCAAATAATAGAAGCCCCACACGGTCTTTATAGACCAAATAAGGGTAGAAATTGATTTTATCCGCGCTTGCGTTGATACCTAATGGGTTATTTGACCCTTTGTGATGGAGAGCCGCGATATGTACAATGCTAGCTCCTGCAATTAAAAAAGGTAAAAGATAATGCAACGAGAAAAAGCGATTTAATGTGGCGTTATTGACTGAAAAGCCACCCCATAACCATTGTACTAGTTCTGTACCTACAAAAGGTACTACTGAAAATAGGCTAGTGATAACACTAATACCCCATAAACTTTGTTGACCAAATGGCAAGCTATAACCCATAAATGCTGTTGCAACCATAAGCAATAAAATTACTACACCCACACACCAAACAGCCTCTCTTGGGGCTTGGTATGAGCCGTAATACAGACTTCTTAACATATGTACCATTGTTACTGTAAAAAACATACTTGCGCCGTTAGCATGCATATACCGCAATATAAAGCCGCCTTGAACATCTCGCATAATATGTTCTACAGAACTAAATGCTAGGTTTACTTCGGGTGTATAGTGGCATGCAAGAAAAACTCCTGTAGCTATTTGAATAACTAAACTAATACCTGCCAAGCTACCGAATCCCCAAAAGTAGTTTAGGTTCGAGGGCGTAGGATATGCAATTAAATGATCATTTATTACACTTAAAGCGGGTTGCTTTAATACACTTAAATTTTTACGTACTCCACTTGTACTTAAAGGTTTTGACTGTTCAATTATAAACATAGTAATAATAATGTGTTTTAATTTCTATACGCCAATAAATTAATAATATATTAAATCTTTTAAACTATTTTACTTTAAACAATTTAATATCAAAATTAATTAAAAGGCTAATCTAGCGATAAGTGGGACTTGAACTCACAACGTTTGATTACAAATCAAAAGTTTTACCATTAAACTATTATCACTCTTCTTTTAATTCTTTTTTATTAAAGACTGTTGATTTGCTGCGCTTTGTTGTTCTATATGCTAAATTGTTTAGTTATTGTTAAACTGTTCTATAATTAAACAAAATGAAAAGTATTTTTTCTAAAAAAGAAAAAAAAGGCCACTCAAAGGATAATTCCTCGTCCCCTAATTTTAATATTTTTTGATAAATTGGGTTTAGCTCCGGTTACAATTGCTTTTTTAATCTTACGGAATTAATGAAAGCCCCTGCATTTGGATAAACTAAACTCCCTAACTCCGCAAAGACTTGAAATGCATATAGTTTTAAATCGTCATTATCAGTTATTTTATTTAATGAATTATTTAATTCAGTTAAATAACTAATTAAACCTTTACTAAAATCCTCCGCTGTTTCAACATGCTGTTGTAGTTTTTCTACTTTAAATATAACAGCATTTGTAATGCCGTGTTCTTGAAATTTTTTTATCAAATGATCGTTATAATGCCCGATCTTCTCGCCTTTTAATAATTTAAAGCTTGTTTGTTTGTGTTTTAAAGATGTTGTCATTGATTTATTCATTAAAAAAAAAGAGTAGTTATTTTTAGTTGTCTACTGGAAGTACGCTGATTCGAACAGCCGTCTCTTAAGCAACTCTATTTGCTTACGGATTTATACCACTAATTCTAACCTCCGGGGGGGGGAGGGGGTTCGCGTACAACCCACCAATTAAGTGATCAAGTTAATTGGATTTATGAAAGAGGTAGGCCAAACATTCTTGGCTCTAGCCCCCCAATTACGTTCGCGAACTTTATTTTTATACGTATTCCAATGCATTAATAATAATATGTTTTAATTTCTATATGCCAATAAATTAATAAAGCGCAGATCAGATAAACTTCTGCAATTTGTGAATTTATACGTTATTAGTTATGTTACTTACCAAAGCATTTTAAATAACGCTGGAAAAATGTTTTATTTTGTTCTTTTTCCAACGCACTTTGTAGCTCTTTGACTTGCTCTTCTAACTCTTTTATTCGCGCTTGCGGCTCTACCTGTGTGCTTGAACCAGCAGCATCTTCAGCACCTGTTACAGTTGTGTACGCACTGGTTGCAGCAACAACCACACCACCGAGAATTGTTGAAGCTCCCGCTGTAGAAGTGGTCACCCGGGGAATATCGCGTAATCCTTGAGCTACTTCAGAACCTATTGAGCTAAACGTTTGACGAGCGCTAGGCACGTTTCCCTCCGCTACTGGAGAAGATGGCAAGCTAGGGGCTTCATTGGGAGCTATTGTTGCAGCAAACGCTGTACAGCCTAATGCATCAATTATTAATAACAGCGCAAATAATAGGGTTCTTAAAGTAAATTTTGGTTTTGTGTCTATCTGCATATTTCCATAAATAAGGTTATAGCAACGCCGATACCCTTGCACAGGGTAATGGACTAATAGGCAACCAGGAAATTGCCCATCTCCAATGTTTTCATGCTTTACTAACAGTGAGAGAGAAGCGCTTCCAGTCAATATTAATATTATAATAGTTAAACTGAAAGCAATATACTCTGAAATTCCCATTGTTTTGGAGCTGAGTAACACGCACAAGTTCAAACTCGAATAGCAAAAGGACGCTACCGAAGATAGTACATACGCCCCTATATTTTTTTTGGGCAATATGGTATCAAAGATTCCTATTTCATTAACCCAAGTTTGTTTACGGATAATACTCATTGCTTCGTTATCATCCCAACCGATCAATACTAACAAATGTACAATATAATACCAATAAATAGGCATAATTGCGAAAAATTGATGCGCTATTGCGTTTGCCAATAGGGTTAATAGAAGGGTAATAACACTTGTTAAGAACACATAGCTTATTTTTGAATAGTTACGTACATAATATACTTGGACCATAAACAGTATGCAATAGAAACAGAAGGTCGTTAATAAATCGGCACGGTTTACTATCAAATGATATTTTAATAGAATTACTGTAATTGCTAGTAGCGTTGTGGCAATTAGAAGAATTTCTGTTAATACAAGTACTGCACGTGGTAGCTGTATTCGCGTAAAGAGTAAAGACAAGGCCCAATTTATTATGGGCAGCAACAATGATAAAAGGACGGTAATTGTTAAAAAGGGCGCGGACATCTAAAAATTTTTTTTAAATCAATTTCCTTTATAGGTAAGGGGGGGCTTGTTTGATTTTCAAAATAAAAAATAAAACATTAACTTCTAGTAGACTAATTATTATGGCTTAAAGAAGCATTCAATTTAGCACAACTGAAGAAGTAATAATAATATGTTTTTATATATGCCAATAAATTAATAATATATTAAACCTTTTAAACTGTATTTTACTTTAAACAATTTAATATAAAAATTAATTAAAAGGCTAATCTAGCGATAAGTGGGACTTGAACTCACAACGTTTGATTACAAATCAAAAGTTTTACCATTAAACTATTATCGCTCTCCTTTTAATTCTTTTTTACTAAAGACTGCTGATTTTCTGCGCTTTGTTGTTCTCTTGGATATGCTGTTTAGTTATTGTTAGACCGTTCTATAATTAAACAAAATGAAAAGTATTAAAAAAAAAAAGTAGCCGCGGTAGTCTACTGGAAGTAAGCTGATTTGAACAGCCGTCTCTTGAGCAACAATATTGAATTTGTTCACGGATTGAGAGCACTTATCCTAACCTCCGGGGGAGGGGGGTTCGCGTACAACCCACCAATTAAGTGATCAAGTTAATTGGATTTATGAAAGAGGTAGGCCAAACATTCTTGGCTCTAGCCCCCCAATTACGTTCACGAACCTTTTTTTGTTAGTTATTCGTATAATTTTCATATTAATTTATAGTTACGTTACCTGTAAACATATTTTATATTTTACTCTTTTGCATTACTTTTTTTATTGTTTAAATCAATCCCAAGAATACACTTTCTTTGCAACTAACAAAACTTTTGTTATATTTTGATGACTATTTTTCTCATTTGTGGGCATTAACTGATCGGGAAAATCACTGCTCATGCAGGCACCCATATTTTGAGATAAATTCATGTGGATGAAAAAAAAAATTAGTACGCGGTAGCTGAGCTTCTTACAAAGCGTACACCCCGCGCCTATTTACGCAAATGCGATCTTCTATAACCTTTACAATTGTTTCTTGCTTGATAGTTTTTCAGCAATTAACATTTCACGCTTAGCGTTGCAACCATGCTTTTTTCAAAACAATTGCTAAACCATTGGCGTGGAATTCCGGGTCCTTTCGTACAGTGGAATTCTAGTGCTTGGTTAAATATTCTGGCTATCTAGATAGAACCAAACCTGCCTTACGGCGGTTTAAACTCACCTCACGTAGGTCATTATGCAAAGAACAGTTGCGCCCTTAGAACCTTGTGCAGCTCTAGGATGACCTGAGGCAACATCGTCTGTGTATTATATACACTACTATTGCTACCATTATGTTTTTTGTAAACATGCCGCTAAGCCTTATAATCAAAATATGTGTGCATATAAGGTTTTATTAAACTTAAAAACAGTTTATTAGATGATGCTCTAAAACCTAGCCTAAAGTAGGTTTTATCTTTGTGTACACCGCAATCAAGACCAAATGTTTCTTTTAAAGCATCAATTAGTATCACTTGGTCTTCATAACAAAAACCTTGAGTTGAAATAACATAAGACTTTTGTTATAAATGTCCGCGTAGTTCCATCATCCATATACCAGTAAGCCAAACCTCCAGCCGTAAGTAAACTTTTAATATTCAGTGGCACGCGTTTTTTTCTTTGACCATCTACTTCAGGATAAAATAAATCGTAGTAATATTTAAACTCTTCATGAGCATAGGTTTTGAAACGAACTTCATAGCGCTTTGGCAAACCCGGTTTGATGCCACCGATTTAATTTATTTTAGGTGGAGTGCCTACAAAGGGTTTAAATACTTGGTAAATGTGGTCAACATAATCCGCAGCATACCAAGTTTGAGCAAAACAAAAGTAGTAACTCGGTTGTTTTGCAGACCTATGAAAATCTATATATCCATCACCTAGTAAACTACCTATTAAAATATGTTTTTGCCGTGGCGTTAATTTTAGTGCTTTTTTATAGGCTACAAGATTTTTACCATATAGCTTTTTTGGCTCGTCTTTATGAACCCAAACATCGGCTTTTTTTTGCCAATTGGTTAATGTTGGTAATTGTTTTTTATTAGTCATAATTTGTCTATATTTATGTAGTTGTGTATATCAATCCTTTTTATGTATAATTAGAATTGACTTACAATTTCTTGTAAGAGTAGACCATATCATCACCCTAGAAGGGTGTTCGGCGTGTGGTCGTTGAGGGGTTACGCAACAAAACAATTTCAGTTGCTTGAACTTCCCTGCTGATTGTCCGCAATTGCATGTTTCAACAAACTTTTTATTTTATATTATAAAAAAGCAAGCCACGCAATATTTTCATTGCTATTAAAAAATAATGTTCTTTGTTACATTTAATGCAAACGGAGGTTCCAGCATATAGCCAAATGCATTCCAAATCTAGTTTCCTAGATAAGAGCCCCAATGTTAAGGTGGCGAACCCTGGCGTCTATAAGAACTATAAGCCAGGACTACCCTGACTGGGGAAATTGGTTTTCGCAAACGTTTTTTCCCCTAAGAACCGTACGTGCACCTTTCAGCGCATACGGCTCAAGCATAAAAAATAAAAAAAAAATAAAAAATGTATCAATAGATTCAAATAACCTCTCTTAAGTGGGCCATATATGTTTTTAAACATTTTATTTCTTCAAATCCAGTAGAGGTTAGGTGCTGTTTTGCCAGCACTATGTCTAAAGCTCTTTTCCAGCATAAATACAATCGATAGCTAGGTCCCATTACTTGATATTGATCAAAGTACTTCACAAGCTTAATTGCGTTTTGTAAATTTACGCTACTATAGTAATAAGTATCTCTCGTTTTACGGTACCCTACGCTACCACCAAAATTTGCTTGAATTTGTTTTAGCAAATCTTTATGCTTTAGCTCAATTTGAAGCACAATCTCAATTTGATTACTCCAACCAGGTTTACGGGGCTTTCTTATTTTTATTTGAAAGCTTCCATCGCCTTGTACAAAGCCGGCAAACCAATGGTTCCGTTGTATATCTGTAACACTGGGTATACAAACTTTTAAATTTAGACCAGGAGATAGGCGGCTATTAAACTGATTTACTTTTTGAGATAATCTTAGCTTATTTAATATTAACTTTGATAAATTGGTTAAACCATGCTTCTTTGTGCAAGTATACCTGCAAGCGTTGACTTTTTTATACTTATATATACTACCGCCCACAACTGTTTTAATATAGTAAGCAACGCATAAATCCCGGCTGTGCGTGTTTATTGTAATACTTTGCCCGGTTACAGCTATGTGCCCATCCGCATCTATTAACCCGGCTAAAAAATAGCCAAGCTGTTCCAAATTGTTTGGTTTGACGTGCCTATTTAGCACTAGATTATAAGTAATCTTTTTCATTTTTTAAATTATTTTTACTATCTATTTTTACACCAAAAGCAAGTCAGCACCTTTTCAGGTCAATACAAGTGTATTTATCAGCACCATTACAGCACTGCATTCGCTTTTTGCTTTCTCTTCTACCTTCTAGGCGATAGCCCATCTTACGAACAGCCCTCTAAATAATTTATTTAGAACCTATGAGGTTTACCAAGTTCAACATTACGCACCATTTCACCCTTAGGTACTGGCTCTACTTCTAAACAATATATAAGAGTTCGTAATCTTTGGATAAGCAAGACTACTTTTTGTTTACAAGCCTCAAACACCAATTTGCTTTCGCTTACCATAGGCTAGCCCCAAAAAAACCAAGTCTTCAACAGCAACGGCACTAGATGCTGGCTCTGTTGTGGTCTATGAGGTATGATGAACTCTACCATAGCTTACGCATTGCGTAGATGTTTACTTGTCGCGTTTTCAAGCCTTATCCCTGGAGTAACTTTGATTCGTTGATCTCACACCTTTCCACATAGCGTGTGAGGGTCACTATAGCAGACTTTCGTCTTTATTCGACTTGTCAGTCTTATAATCAGGCATGCTTATACTATTACGCTCTACGTATTGTTTCCGACAATACTGAGCATACCTTTTGCTCTCTGGCGTTACTTTTTAGCCAGACCTCGCCCCAAGTAAACTGCCCACCTAACACTGTCTTCGAGCTTTGTTAATTAAAGTCTTTTAGATAAGGCTTTACATAAAGTCTATTTTATTTGCATAAAATTTCGTGTATGAAGCGCTTTATATAAATATCTTATAGATTAAAAAGTATTCTTATATAAAAGCGATCAATTTATTATCTAGCGGTTTTCCATTGTTGGCATTGCCTCCCGCCTAACTGTAAGATAAAAAACCGATCGCAATGTTAGGTTACAGTAAAGCTTCACAGGGTCTTATCGTCTAAGATAGCCTAATCGGTATTTTGACCGATATTCTTATTTCACGGTTTTCGCTCGCGAGACAGCAACCAGGTTGTTACGTTATTCATGCAGGACACCAATTAAATGCCTAGGAATTTCGCTACTTTATGACCGTTATAGTTGTTAAAGTCAGCGTTGGGCCTCCCCAAAACTGCTTATTCAAAACCGTACGTGATAGTTTCCCATCATACGGCTCCTCGTGAAAAAAAAAAAGTTTATCTATTTATATATGGCGTAAGTGATACCAAGTAAAGCTGCGCCGACTGTGATTCATGCCTTGCTTTAAAAACTGAATTTGCTCTAAATACTTAGCGCGGTTTTTATTTTTATCTCTTAACAAATTATCAGCATCACACCAAGATTTATAGTCTAAAAACTTTGACGTTAATAACGGGTATGAGTCAAAATAACTGCGTAAAGTATCTTTTGATTTATGGCTTGTGGCTTTAATCGCATAATACAGCCGCCCACTTCTTTTTTCAATTATAGTGCATATGTTTACTGTTAGCGCATCAGCAATTGAGCAAAACAGTTTGTGATAGCTTAAACCTGTCCGTGGGTCACTCATGCGTTGGTTTATTTGAAATTGACACGACACTTTTAAGCGCGTTTTAAAACTTAAATCAATACCAAAGCTCGCATCTGCGTCACAAAACCCTGCGAACCAGGGTGTGCTCAGGTCAAAATCACTTACGCTATTAATATGACTAAAATTTAAACTCGGACCATAGCTGTTTAACCAATCAATACCACGGTTCAAGTGAAACGCTTTTTTCTTAGTTTATGTTTAATCAAACCTACAACAAACTTTAATCCTTGTGGTGTGTAAATGTTAAGCACACACGAATTATTGTCATCTCGTATATGAACACTGCCCACGGGACCACTGCATAAACGACTTAATAAAACCAATAATTTTTTAGCACAAGGCTCTTGCTGCTTATGCAATGTTATGTGAATTGTGGGTTTTGGGTAATTCTTGTCTTTTATATTTATATTACCATCGCCCTCCCAAAGCCCGGCCAAATAATGCCCAAGCATTGTAGTGTCATGGTAAACATGTGTTTTTTGTTTGAAATGTAACTTTGGCATAATATAATTTAATTTTATTACTGTTTTTTTTTCACGCGGCGTACGTTAGCATATCCGCCCCATTACAGGGTACGCCTTTTCAGCGCCGCTTGTCAGTCTCAAAGGCTTACAAGCAAAACTTGTAAATTCCAAAATAATAAAAAGAAAAGTGTAATTCATTTTATTAGTAAGTGTTTTGTTTTTCTAAACAAAACAAAGTTCGGCATTCGCTTTTTACGCCATCCCACTCCCGTGTTTGCGGGGTTTTGTCGTTCCGTAATAACTTACTATGAGTACTTAGATTCCTGCTATACACCATGACTTTGTCCAAAGAACAACATACTCGGCCGTACAGTATGCCTGGAATCACCGTGCTTTAACCGCAGATTCACGTCTGTTAATCATATACTCCTTGCTAGAGATTCGTCGTTTCCTTCATCCCGTTTAACCCGGCTTCACACCTCAAAAGGCATGCGGGTTATGCTTTTCATCAGTTCTTGTGATGTTTGGATTTACACCAACAAATTATTACAGTTAATGAAGTTTATAACCTCTACCTAAAGGCTCCAAAAAGTTTTTGTTTCCCTTTAAACGACTCGCACACGGCCGCTCGTCACCACATCTTGTTTATCTACCTTTTACAACAGATTACTTAAATTAGTGGCCGTTAGCAAACGTCACATCCTATACGTCTTGTTTCAAATTGGCAGGACGCTAAGTTTTTAGTAAACTGTCACCCAGTTCTATTATCTGAGATCTAAAAGGTTTTTTTAGACCGCTGTTTTCGAAAGTACCAGCGCAATTTGCCGAGTTCCTTACGAACGATTATAACCAAATCTAAGTAAAATCTACTAATCCACCAGAGTCAGTTTTAGTACGGTATTACTGAATTACTATTTTTGTATAGTATAAATTGCCCGCTATTTTTTCCTGCAACAGATCTACATACTAGATTTTATTGGGCATAGCAGGTACCCATCGTAACCTAAATATTACTTAGGGACCGTCTTTTTAACTACATCTTTAATAGTTGTGTAGAAAACCCAGGATTTTCGATCATTGAGATAATACTCTTTCAAGTTAATAGAGCTTTATATCAATCTTGTTTATGTCTTGTATTTATATAAACGCTATTTATTAAAAGTCTCAATTTATATGTTACTCTAGCTGATATATTCACAACCAATATTTTCATTAAGTCTTACCGACATAACTTTGTCAACATGGTTCGTTTTGCTACTCTAACCGGCTTACAAGGAAGTAAGATCCTGTTAGCTATAATTTCGGCATAGCGCTTAGTCCGGCTAAATTTTTGCAACAACTAAACTATAGTAGTGAGCTATTACGCTTTCTTTAAACGATAGATGCTACTAATCAAACGTCCTACTAATTTTTGTGAAGTTAATTACTTTCTCACTTAGTGCTATTTTCGGGCCTTAATTGATAGTCTAGGCTGTTTCCTTCTTGTCAAATGCAGCTTGTCCCGCACTGACTGAGTACCTGATAAAATGCTCCTAATTTGTGGTTTGCAACACCTCAGTAAAAGTTTCCTTCCCATCAGTTTTACAGCGCTCTACCTAGTTAGCATAAATTTTGCAGGCCCCCTTCCTAAAAAGGTTTCGCAAAAAACGAGATATTTCGAAGTTCGATTGGTATTTCGCCACTTAAATAAACTCATATGAATGCGTTGCAACGCATACCACTTCGGGCGTCCAACTACCTTCCGGTAACCTTCCCCCTGGTCTACTTAAGCTCACTTCGTTTCGCGTTTTGTGTTAGTTTTCTATGAATACTTTCATAATAAGCTTACTTTTAATAAATTAAGCTACTTAGATTACCCGCTTTTGCTTTTGACCCTGAAGGTAAACAAAGGGAACAGTTAATCTATGTCTTAAACTAACACAAAGTCATCAGCTCATGATTCAAAAGGAACCTTTCTATTCAACATTATAATAGCCAAACTGAAAGTCATTATAAGCAACCTGTTTCGGGACTTGTATTCAGAGAAGCAATGGCATTCTTGTTTCCAAATTCCTTTACAGTACTGATTCACTATCGATCTACATAGAATATTTAGCCAACGGAGTGGTTTCCGTTTATAACTAGCAGTGTTAAACCACTAATTTAATCCTTAAAGCCCATTTATTATTTTATTATGCCCTCTTAAACATTGGTACATTATTATAATAAATAGTCGCATGCTTATAAATAATTACAGCACTTTTTTTTTTGTTTACAGCCTACAAGACTATAACTTTCTCTGGTCTGGATTTCACTTAAGTTCGACTGTAAACAAAAAATATTTCATTAAGCTTATGCGCTTTCGCTCTGTACTACTAGCGCAATCCCGGTTGGTTTCTTTTCCTTCAATTAATAAAATCTTTTAGTTCATTGAGTTTTGGTGTATGCTGTTTAAATGCAGTGTTTCCACCCTAGAGAACGGGCTTATCTGGCGAATTCTATACTTATATACAATACTTTAATAACTCTCAAAATAGGGACCTACTTATAATAGAAATTATTGTATTATCGTGATATAGGCAAGTATATAAAAGAGAGGGACTTTGCCCAGCCTAGTATAGGGACTTGCTCAATTCTCCAAGCCCTTTTCGCAACAAAAGCGCTCTTCCTATGTAGTCAATCCTTCCTCAGGTTGCATCGATTATAAAAAAAAATTTCTATATTCAGGAATATGTAGGACTAGTAATCACCTCAATAAAAATGTACTTGATTAGATAACTCCAACTAAATTACTCAAGGGCGGCAAGACTTGAACTTGCAACCAACGCATTTGGAATGCGCTATTCTACCTGTTGAACTACACCCTTTTACTTATTGGAAAAATCACTATTTATGTAAATTTAAGTTAATTGTTTAATTTTGTTTTAAACTCTTTTTTAAAAGGTGCCCTGCTTTGTTAACTAAAAAATAACAGCGGTTCGCACACATTTGTGGCTATGGGCTATTGATTTGCTGGGCAGAGTCAAGTTCGAAATGGGTTTGGTGCCGTCTTTCTAAATACAAAACAATGTATTCATTTTTTAATTATTTTAGATACTAAATTCAGTACATTACTATATTAGTGATTATATACTAAATCTTTTTAGCGGTAAGTGAGAATCGAACTCACATTACTTGATTGGAAGTCAAAAATTTTACCATTAAACTATTACCGCGTTCATTTTGTACACTACTTTGCTATTAGTAAAAACCAACCCAAAAATCGGGTCTCTGAGCTTGATTCTCTATTTTATTGTTAAAATCTTGTAATCTTTCGCCCTACTTAACCCTCTTCAAGCCTCCGGGAAGTATTGAGTAGCATGCTGAAGTATTTGGGAATAGTAAACTGCCAAGCTCTGACAAAATTTGAAATTACATTTTATTATTGTCATGATAAGTTATTTATTTGAATTACTTTCTTTATAGCCCCCACGAAACTCATGGCACACTCAGGGATTTACAGCAAAGGAAAAGAGTAAAACAGGAGCTTACCTGTTTTATCCGAAGTACGATGCTATGAACATACGTTTCTTGGGTCCCTTTACACCTAGAATCCTAACCTCAGGGGGCTCAAATAGGCCCTTTTATGTGATTTGTTATTTTAGCCGACAGTTATTTAGTGGATTGATTTTTTCTAAAACAGAGTAAAAATCGATTCAAAAACGCATTATTCTTTTGATCTTCTAAAGCCTTTTCCAACTCCGCAATACGCTGGTCTTTCTGGGCTAGCTCCGCTCGGAGGATTAAACTCTTGTTCTGGGGTTGCTTCTTCTTGCCCAGATTCTAAATAATTTGTGGCCACGCCATACAGCCCCGCTCCTACCGCAGCTGTTCCTAAAGAGCCTATTGACGAAATGGTATTTCGAGGGATTTCAGAAGCACCTTGGCCCATTTCGGAGCCTATCCAGCTCATCGTTTCCCTAGTTGCCTGCGCCCCACGACTGACGCGCTGTCCCTCACCTACAGGGGATGAGGGCTCCTCCTCCGGTACTTCTGATGCCATTGCAAACGCAGTAGATCCTAAACCATTAATTACTAATATAATAGCAAAGAATAAGCTCCTCAAAGTAAATTTTGGCTTTAGATCAACATTTCCGGATATTAGGTTCTCACAACGTTGATAACTTTGTATAATATAATGGATGAGAAGATAGCCTAGAGAGGCCGCGTTTCCCGCCTCATCATATTTTACTAACAGTGCAAAAGTGATAATTCCCGAAAATATTAATTACGTACAAGCAAATCCCAAAGCGAGATATTCTGGAATACCCATAGTTTTTTAGCTAAGTAATACACACAGATTTAAACTAGAATAACAAAAGGAAGCTGCTTAGATAATATATAAGCATTTATATTTTTCTTTGGCAGCATATTTTCGAGCAAGTTAATTTTATTTACCCAAGTTTGTTTTCTAATAAAGCCCGATATTTTATCGTGATCTCAATAAAATAAGTCACAAATTGTTAATATTAAGTAAAGGTATGCACGCCATAAAATAAAACAATAGGCATCGTATATAGTAGTGCAGGTAGGAAATATAGAGCAGCTAAAGCGAGCCCAAGGGTTACCAGGTTTGTAGTAAAAATGAAGCCTATTTTATACTGTTGCCGTACATAAAACATTTGGATGATTGCTAAGCAAACTAAATAAGGTGCAAATATCGTAGGAGTTTAGTATAGGCTCGTATTCCTGACGATTTATTATTAAATGATAATTTGATAAAGTCACAATAATCGCAAGTAGTGTTACAACGACTACAAGAATTTCTGTAAATACAAATAATATACGTGGTAATTTTGCTTGCGTAAATAGTAAAGATAAAGCCCAATTTATTATGGGCAAGAACATGGATAAAAGTATACTAACTGTTAATAGTTGGTTGATCATAGATTAAATTTTAATTTGATTGAACTAATTAACCTTTACAGGCGACGGTGTGGGCGTGTCTCAACCTACAGCCCTCCTTCCACTCCGTGACAAACGAAGGTCTTTTTTGTATCCTGCTAAGTGTATTTGGAATTGGAAGGATTCGAACCTTCAATGAACAACTTCGCATGATTTACAATCATGTGCCAAACCATTAGGCTTCAATTCCAGCATACACATAGAATTGCTTTATTTTGAAAGTTATTTAAACAAGTAATATTTATAAACTAGCCTTTAAAAAAAAACTCATTTAGTAATCGCAGGCTTAGGACTTGAACCTAAATCTCTAGGGCATGAGCCTAGCAAGTTACCAATTACTCTAACCTGCATTATAATAATTAATATAGCATTTAAATTTATAAAGTGATTAAGAAAAGAACTTTATAAATTTAAAAGTAAAAAAATGGCGCCAACCGCACCTTCCGGTACGATTACTGTGTTACGACTTATGCCCGGCTGCCAAATATACAATCAAATATAGGTATACAATCTACACTTTTCCTGTACACTCGTTAACCAGGCATTGACGGGCTATTAATAGCCGGAGATGAACAAATTTCACCGTTTCAATTCTTTAAAACGATTACTTATGATTCCTACTTCATACATTCGAGTTGCAGAATGCAATCCGTTTAGATAAGGTTTATAGGTTTGCACTTATTTGCATAATTGCTACTATTTGATTTATCAATTGTAACACGCGTATAGCCGCGATCATGAACTTCATGAGGATCTGTGATGATGCGCTCCTCCTCGAAAATTTCTTTCGCTGTGGTTTATAGGTACATTCCAGACTTAACTAGAATTAGTCAATATAAACATGCGCGTTTCGCTCGTTTATGGAATTAACCCAACTTTACAAAAAACGAGCTGACCACGACCATGCAAAGCTATAATTACCAACTAAGTTTTTTTTTCAAACATAGGTGTAGTAATTAATCAAGACCGCGTAAGGTTAGCGCGTAGCGACGAATTAAATCGCATGTTCCACCATATTGAATCTCCACGCATTAATTGTTTCAATTTTAAGCTTGCGCTCGTACTATTGAGGCGGGCTTTTTCCGCGTTTGCTTATTCAAGGCCAAAGGCCAAGACATAAAAGCCATCGTTGACTGAATGGACTGTTATAATAAGCGTCGGGTCTCCCCGAAACTCTTACTTCAAAACCGTACGTGATAGTTTCCCATCATACGGCTCCTCGTGTAACTATACAAAATGTATAAATATAAAAACGTAATATTTATTTCTTCACACTGTCAGAAAGAATTGATAGCAATTTTTCTGCAAAAACACTTTGATTTTTATGAAAGGTAATATTTATAGTAGGTTTTAGATGTTCTTTTGATTTAACAAGTACACTGCCATCACCTTCCCACAAACCCGCTAAATAAGTCCCGAAGATTGCTCTATCTTTATAAATAGAATGTTTTTTATTTTTATATTGCATTATTTGTTATTATAATTAAAATTTGTATAATTTTTTTCACGTGAGACACGTCAGCATGTCCACCCTATTACAGTTTGGCATTCGCTTTTTATCTCATCCTACTCTCAAGTTAGCGAGCTGTAAGCCCTCTCCTTCTAAAGGTTGCTAGCTTGAGGTTTCCTCGTTCCGTGATTACTAAATTATGAGCACTTAGATTTCTGCTAAACACCGACAGTTATTAGAAGGAACAACATGATCGGTAATATACCATGCCTCAACTGTATGTATTAGATTAACGATGCGTTATCACAGATTCGTTGACTAATCGTATGCTCTTTGCTAGAGATTCGTCGTTTCCTTCATCCCGTTTAACCCGGCTTCACACCTCAAAAGGCATGCGGGCTATGCTTTTCGTCGGCTCCCACGACGTCTGGTTTTTCACCAGCAAATAATCACAGTTATAAACACAAAGTGTATTACTTACAGTACGTATTATTTGTAATACTTTTCTGTAAAACGAGTCGCACACTACCGTATCTAATGGTATTTGATCCCCATTCCTTCGTTCCTAAGCTACTGTTTTGACCCAACTAATTGCCTTCGCAAGTGATATTCCTAAAAAATTCTTCCCATTTTATCGGTGACTTTTTAATTCTATTAGTCGCTGTCAAACGAGTTGTTCCAGAGCCTACGCAGTAGGCAAAAGAGCACCGCCGAAGAACGCTTTACGCCCAATCATGATCTTTATTGCTCGAACGACTGGCCTAACCGAGACTTATTCGGATAGGTAGACCTTTTCAGATTTTCCCCCCGTAAGAACCGTACGTGCACCTTTCAGCGCATACGGCTCAAGCATCTTCTTAACATTAATATAATAACGGTTCTATAGTGACCTTTTTACACTACTTAACTCTGCTTTCAGTTTTCCTATACTATTTAGCCCTTGATCTGATAAATGCGCTTTTATTTGTACTTGCCCAAAGGCTTTTTGCCATAAACAATAGGCTTTGAATTTAGAGCCTATTACTTGATATATGGCAAAATAGTGTATAAACTTTTTTGCAATTATAAAACTTCTACTGCTATAGTAGTATGTATTATGAGCTTGGCGAAAGCCCACGTACCCCCAAATTCATTTTGTATTTGCCTTAATAAGCACTCCGTTTTTAAGCTAATCTATATTGTCAACTGTACTCGTAGCCTATTGGCCTCTTTCGCCTTAACAATTTTATTTGAAAGCTACCATCACCCTGAACAAATACGGCTAACCAGTAACTATTTAACAGACAGCTTTGATCTTGCTTTGTACTTATGCAGCCTATTTTAGAAACTAAACGCTGATTATACTGTGAAATTCGCAAAGGCAGCCGTAGTTTGTTGTGTATCAATTTAGCCACTCAGCTTCGGCCCAGCTTACTATAAATTTCAAAGTTATACGGGCGTTTGTTACTCAATTTTCTTATACTACCATAGCCAATAACATGTTTTAAATAATGTGCTACACTAAGATCGTTAACATAAAAAGTGATAACTATTTCTTTTTTATTTATATTCAGCATCTATTAAACCCGCTAAAAAGTAGCCGAGCTGCTCAGAAAGGCTTTACTTGCCTTATTTGATTGATCATTATAGTTATTATATATAGTAACTTCTTATAAAAGACACCAAAAGCAAGTCAGCACCTTTTCAGGTCAATACAAGTGTATTTATCAGCACCATTACAGCACTGCATTCGCTTTTTGCTTTCTCTTCTACCTTCTAGGCGATAGCCCATCTTACGAACAGCCCTCTAAATAATTTATTTAGAACCTATTTTTTGCTTTCTCTTCTACCTTCTAGGCGATAGCCCATCTTACGAACAGCCCTCTAAATAATTTATTTAGAACCTATAAGGTTTACCAAGTTCATACTTAATCACAATTTATTGTGCGCTTAGGTATTGGCTATACTTTTGCGGTTTTTAATAACTCAACAACGCGAGCCAGACGCGCTATCCTACCGCATAAGCTTGCACCAATTCACTTTATTTACCATACGCACATTCTTGTTAGCCCAGTCTTCATACACGCTAAACCAGGGGCTTAGCACGCATGTGGTTTACAAGTACGCAGAGTTATTTGCGTAAGAGAATTGCACTCTATTAATTAAGCCATACTTGTCGCACCTGGCACCAGCATTAGTCCGTTCTTCTCTCTAGGTACGCTCTAGTTATTCCCTAGCATTAAAGGTTTACAGAATTCTCCTTCACTCCCTTACCAGTTTGGTTCGCTCAAGCTTTCGCTCATTGGCAAATGTTTTGCGCTGCTGCAATCAAATGATCGGCTGTGCTTACTACACAGCTGGTACTGCTCTACCTCTCAATGCAGTTAACGATAATCGGCTACCCCATTTTATGGGATACAACCTAATCGTCCATGAAACCTCTAAAGAGCGTTTGACTTTTTTTGTATTTTAAACATAATTACTTTAGCTTATTCTCATGCATTCCTACCCTTTACGCGTAACGCTTTACAGCACTACACTAGCATGCGTCAATCCCAACTGTCGCAATAAAAGGGACGCACAATCAACGTCCTTACAATGTTAATACTGATTTTTAATAAGCCAATATTATTGTATTGGCTTACGCTTTTGGCAGGGTTCGAACCTGCGTCATCCAAGTTAACAGCTTGGCGCTCAACCACAGAGCTTCAAAAGCTTCTCAGCCAGGTTTAATTCAATTAAGCTTCATTTTTGTTGTTGTAAAAACAAATTACAACTAGTTATCACCTTTTCTACATCCTTTTTAATACAAAGGTATCGCAGCCAGGTATATTTAAGGTAACTTTATGCGGAAGGTGAGAGACTCGAACTCCCGCGTTTTAAAACACCCGTTTTCAAAACGGGCCCATTAAACCAACTCTGGCAACCTTCCATTATTTTGTTAACATGATTTTAAAATAAAAAAATTATTAAACAACACGGTTTTTTTAAATGAGGCGTTAGAAACCCAGCTTGACGATTTAAATTGACATATCTGATATAATACGATCTTCAGGTAGACAAAGGTCTGATTTAGTGATTTGGTAAATTTCTCAGATAAAGCTTTAGGGGTACTTGTTGTTTTCATCAAAAAAAGTGTCAAACATTATATTAATTTGCTCACTGTTTTCGCTAGGTATTTTACTTGACGATTTTAACGTTTTGCGATATTTCTTCTGTAGTAAACGCTGTCAGTCTATTTTTTTAATCTTGTGGAATCAATGAATAATTCGTCCCTGCGCTTGGATAAATTGATGTACTTAATTCTGTGATAGTTTGAAATACTGTTGACTAAAATTCGTAATCTTTACAAATTGTGTTTAATTCCATATCAACTTCTAATAAATAACTGAATAAACCAGCCACAAAATTTTTCTGTTCTTCTACCTTGTTTTTAATTTCGCAGGTTCAAATCAAATAGCACAAACATTTTTAATAAGGTATCATCACTGCAAATTGTTAGAATCTGACATATCACATTTGCAGACACGCAAATAATAGAAACTATTTTAGGAATACTTGTAAACACATAATATAAGGCGGTTTTTAGCACAAAGATAGCGAGAACGCTACAAAAGAGAATGCAAATATGGTTAATAACGGGTAAAATATTGTATTATTAAATCCAGTTGGATTTTACAGGGTTTTAAACCCGGGCGAAAAATAGAAAATGTGTACTCAGCATTTATATACTTAATCACGCGCTATACCCTTTGCCTTTTATGGGCAGGGGATGTGGGAACTCCCAACACCTACTAAGGAAACACCTTTTCGCTGCACGCTTTTACAGCTTAACGGGCTTTCATTGTTTTTAGAGTTACTAACAATGAAGTTTACGAAATATATTTGGGTGTTGGAAGAATCGAACTGCCATAATTGACTTGTAAGGTCAAGGTTTTGCCATTAAACTAAACACCCGGTTAAAAGAGACACCGCGTTGAGCTTTCTAGAATTACTAGAAACCCTTGTTTACATTGCGAAAAGAATTAAAAAAACTACCATTAATGTAAACAAGGCAATTGCTTCTGTTAGTGCAAAGCCTAGAATACTATAACTAAACAATTGTTTTGTTAAGCTTGGGTTTCTAGCTACTGCGGTAATTAAAGATCCAAATACAATACCGATTCCTGCTCCGCAACCGGCTAAGGCAATAGTTGCGCATCCTGCGCCAATAAGTTTTGCAGCTGTATCTTGCATATAAATTATGTATTTTATTGTTTTATTATTACTGTATGTAATACCAGTTATTTTTACTAGCGATTACTAGATAAATAGAACAACTAAAAGCAGTTAAAAAGGTTCTGAGTAGTCACTTCAATTGAAAAACTAAACACTACTAACTAGACAACAAGAAATTTATTGTAACCTTTTAGCACCAGGCAAACCTAAGCGCTTTTTTGCTGCTTTGAATATTTTAACTTATTAGTATATAGATAATATAGTTACACAATAAATATACTTTATAAATTGTGTAACTATATAAAAAGCAATTATGCTAGTTAATTAGTTGTGATTTTTCTAACAATATGGTCACATAATAGTTTTTTAAAACGTAGATTGTGTGCCAATTGCAGTGCCACTGTACTAATAAGCCATTGATTTGCTGACTCAGCTGCATTGACTTGGCAGGTATTGACCAGCCAAGCTCGGTTAAGCAAATGGTTATATTGTAAACCGGCATTATTGCTCTCTGTTATATCCGATCGCGTAGTTGTTGATCCTTTATAATTTTGACTTAGTATATCAACTAGCTGTGAACTATCAGAGTCACCTCGTTGCTGCTGAGCGTCGTTTTTATAGCTTCCTGCTTGGCTAATCGTTAAACTATTTAATTTTTGACGAATTTTTAAAGTACTTACTATTTTTGGTATTATAAAATATAATACATAATAATATACTGCGCTAAATGTAATGAGTAGGTATACATACTGGGAAAAGTAGGTTAGTGCGTCTAATTGCGGCATTTGAGATTTTACTTTTTCTTGCGAAACACAGGACTTGAACCTGCACCTTAAATAGAATGGTTCCTAAAACCACCGCGTCTACCACTTCCGCCAATTTCGCGATTTTAAACTAGACAACACATCAAAATTTAAACTTGTTGACACAATGGCTAAAAGGGGCAACGCGTACATAGGTTCATTCCAGCGTAGGTTACAGTGCTCATTTTATATGCCTAGCTGTAAGTAATTGAGCCTTCTAGTTTCTATTTTGTTTTCGATTTTTAGTTTTCTCTGAAAGCTTGGGTGCTGTTCTAAAGGTGTGTTTTTTTATTTTTTTTGAAGTTTGACCATTGGTGCGTGTTCTTTGACCCCTTACGGGTAAATTGAACATATGGCGAGTTCCCCTATAATGTTTTAACTGAATTAGACGCTGTACATCGTTCTGAATGTATCTAATAAGATTTGTGTCAATTTCCTCTCGGCAAATACGCGTAAGCTTATTTAGTTGATTAACCTTTAGTTTTTCAAGTTTCACTTTTGGGCTGACCCCCACTAAAGAGCAAACCTTTAAAGCATTGGTTGTGTTTAGCCCAAATATGGACTGTAAAGAAATTAACAATGATTGCTTTTGATTTAAATGTGTTCCTAATATTAACATATATAAATATAAAAATCTAAGTAGACTTGATTCCCTAAAAGAAGGAAATTACCAAAATTAAAGTGGTCTTATGTAACAGTATAAATACCATGCCTATTCTCTAGGTATTTGATTAAAAAAAAAACCTCATATTTATACGAGTAAACACAATAGTTACGACATACGGATAGGGCAGCAGCTGATAAATGGAATTGAACCATTATTTTAGGTTTTGCAAACCTATGTAATACCAAATATACTATATCAGCTGCCAATTAATAAGCGCAATTTAATTAGTTTATTCTGTAACGTTACAGCTTTTGGTTAAAAGCCAAACCAGCTTAAATAATGGGCTTTTAAAACTGTGCAAGGCACTTATCCTAAGAATTTGCTTAAAATTACTAACTAGCCTTCCACTCGACCCTGCATGCAGGCTTAACCGGACTTGCTCGCTGCTAATAGAAGTATCCCCAAGCAAATGATCAAATTTTTGGTTTGGTAATTTCATAGAGCTTGACCATTGAGTTATTTCAATTGTTTGTCGCTTAGTAAAGTTTGCCAATGCACATTGTTTTAATTCATAATCGGAAATATAATATCCAATTACACTAGGGTTTATGCAATTTTTAAAAGGTGGGTTTTTCAAAATAAACGCTCCGATAATTCCGCCACGCTCTATATAAGATACTTGATAACTATTCTTAAAGTATTGGCCCTTACATAATGTTTGAGCTACAATATAGCTAATATGGCTTTTTGTTAAAGGTAAGTTATTAAATTTTACATCAATATTTAATTCATATTCATGTATGCTAATATCGGACCCTACTATCTTATTAATATTATTGAATCCTTGTTCTATGTATTTCTTCTTTACTACGCCATAGGGTCTTATCCAATGAGCAAATTGTTTTGAGATCTTTACTGTCTTTGAATGCTTTAGAATTGCGCTTTTTGAGGGGCTATTAAAAAAACAGCTAACATCGATACTATAGGCTTTTTCACACTTTTCAGGGGTCTGATATTTTAATACAACTATTCGTAATGGTCGAGTATAAGGATTTTTTTTTTTATTCGGTACAGCGCTTGTTGCCCCCTTACCCATTAGAGAAAAACTTATTGCTTTATAGTATTTGCTAATATCGTTGCAAGCTTCCGAAGTACTTAGAGACTTTAAATTCCGTTTTTTAATATTATTATAATGAAAATTTAGTATGCTTTGCTTATAATTCATCTTTTTTACTTATACAAATTGTTTTACCCTTTACAGTTTTTTCTTCATAGACATAAACAACGCATGATTATAGCGTGTTCCAAGCTACCGGGTATAATGAAATGTTAGATCAAATCCTGGAATCGGCTGAAATAAGCTATAATTAAGTTTATCAAGTTCAGGAAAAATAAAGATGTTGTTTATTCCTACTGACCCGTGATTGGGTGGTATATCCCTGTCTTGTTTTTCTAAATCAATCGGGTCCTTCATTAGTAATTGTAAAGTCGTAAGCTCTGCTGATAAAAAAGACCATTTGTAACAAAATAAACTAACTGCTTTTTTATGTAAGTGGCTTTGTGCTCCTACAACGGCCCCTTTAATAACTTTAAAGGCAGCAATCGGCTGCCTGCTTTTAATCAATCGAGGTGTTTGGCCGCAGCAGCAAAAACATTTATAAAAAGCAGTGTAGAGGTCACTTTGTGAAAGTAACTTTTTTGTTGTTGCGTGTAAGACTATTTGAACAATACTATTCCATAATTTTGGATGATTAAAGTGAGCTTTTGTGGCATTGACATATAAATTATTTCTTATAGACGATTTTTCGAGATTAATATCTTTACAATTTTTGTAATTATCCACTATTAATGTAGGGAACAAAGAAGCACTATTATCAGTTAATTGGTAGCGTTGTATACTAAATTGATGCCAGCTTAATATTTGCTGATCTACACATTTTTTATGCTTCATTTTATGCAATGTTTGTAGTTGATTTTATTATTTACTTATTAATTAGCGGTAAATATAAAGTGTATCTGTATGGCTGTTCTAATGCCTAATATACGTTTTTATATGCTATAACAATTATAGCAACAGGTTCCGGATAGTATTGGACTCGAACCAATGAAGCCCAAAAGGACAACTGCTTTAGCAAAGCAGCGCTTTAACCAACTTAGCTAACTATCCTTATAGGTAGATAGAGTATAAAACAATTTAATTTAGATTTTTTATTAAACTCTATTTATATATAAATATTTATTTATATATAAATATATAAATAAATATTTATATATTTATTTATATTTATATATTTATTTATATATTATTTATATTTATATATTTATTTATATATTTATTTATATTTATATATTTATTTATATTTATATATTTATTTATATATTATTTATATTTATATATTTATTTATATATTATTTATATTTATATATTTATTTATATATTATTTATATATTAATTTATATATTTATTTATATATTATTTATATATTTATTTATATATTTATTTATTTATATTTATATATTTATTTATATTTATATATTTATTTATATTTATATATTTATTTATTTATATTTATATATTTATTTATATTTATATATTATTTATTTATATTTATATATTATTTATTTATATTTATATATTTATTTATATTTATTTATATTTATATATTTATTTATATTTATATATTATTTATATATTATTTATATATTTATATATATCATTAATTACTGCTGTGGTTCTTTCTCTCTTTTATAGGGTTGATAAATAGGGCATATTTTAATGGAACTATTGACAATTTCCAGATAAGGTTTAGCTAACAGATTATAGATGTGTGCTAATGACTACGGGCGTAACGGTGCACCCGCGTGTACAAAACGATATTTTATTGATGTAAATCCATTGAATAGTTCTATAGTTTGAAAAAAAAAAAAATAATATATCACTCGGGCTTTTTAAACAAAATATCTTATTTCTAATTAGTTATCTGTAGAATTAAGTGTACCTATTGCATAAGTAAACAAATAATACATTAAACGCTATTGGTAATTGTCAGTTTAAAATCTCGAATGTTTTGTTCGTAAATATGTTGTCCTTTAGCCGTAGTACTACGACTTAGGGTTAAGGCAATACTACCTAGCATAGCAGATAATAAGATTAAGCTAGCAATTATTAATTGCAAAGCATAGGTAGTGTAAAGTATTGATCCAAGGCTATAAATTTGAGTGGTGTAGTCCAATATGCTAGAATTAAAGCAATAGTGTAGTTCATAATTTAAATAATCCATATAATTAGGGTTGTTACATGAGAGTAACTCGACGTTTGCAAAAGAGCTACTAAATTCATTTAAGATATTTTTGCATTGCAATGCAAAAATAATTGCAATAATCGTATTAATAGGTGCTTGCTTTAATCGCTTTTCTGACATTGGCTCAACTTTTATGTCTAAGATCATAATAGCAAATAAAAAGAATGTACACATGGCACCAACGTATAATACAATGAATAATGCCGCCATATAGTCATGACCGGATAGCAAAACAAGAGCGCTAGCATTAAAAAACGCTAGAATTAAAAAAAGCACACTGTAAACTGGATTTGAACTTTGTACAACTAAAGTCGCACAAGTTATAAGTAATGCGCAAAAAGTATCGATTAGAATAGTCATGATTATTAGTGTTGTTTAATTTGTTCTGTTGGTAACTAAAGGGATTTGAACCCTTACGAGCGCATTCACAGCGCGCTATGCTTACCATTACATCATAGCTACCTTAAATTATAAACTGTTTTTCTTAATTAGTTATATACTTTGGTACAATAGCGTAAGAAAAAGAATACTTGCTATTGACTTAATGCTATGCAAACAAAAATATAGTTGGGTTTTACAAAAAATAACACGGTTATTATTGTACTGAAAGCACAAATGTAAGCATTTGCAGATACGGGCATAATTGTAAACATTTTTAAGTTATGCTGGTTAGAGATTATATTTTTTTGGTCAGTTTTCTTCGTTATTTTGGCTTCAACCGGTAATATACTAATACCCTGTTTTACAAATGTACTATTAAACTTATTATGGATTTGTTGTACTGAAGATTCTAAGGTTTGTTTAAAAGGTAATAGTGTTAGCAAGTTTGGATTAAATGAATAAGCTACACCTGTATTGGTAAAATATATTGTTTTAATTACTCGAATATAGTAAAACGCACTTAAGATAGCACAGCCAAGTGCAATTGAAAGGGTTAAATACTGCTCTGTCTGTGTTAAAGCATTAATAATCAAATATTTACTATAAAAACCTGCAAATGGGGGTATTCCAGCTAAACTAAATAAAGCGATAACCATCGCTAATGCTAAACCTGGGTTTGTCTTATTTAATTGGTTTAGGTCGCTGATATATTTGATTGTTAAACTATCTGTACCATGATCAATAAGATGCTCCGAATTATTTTGCTTTATTCGTTGACGATACTCAAGGTTTGGGTGTGTTCTAAATAAAGGCAATACAAAAATACTAAACAAACAAACACTTAATAGTATGTAAACAACTAGGTGGACTATTAGTAAATCCCATTGACCTGTAATTAATGCTAACAAAAACCAACCAACATTAGCAACTCCACTAAACGCGATAAGGCGCTTTAACTTTACTTGTCGCATAGCACTAAAGCTACCTACAACTAAACTGAGTATAGCAATAAACGGTAACAATTCAAAAATTGTAATGTGCAATTCTAAAATACGGATTAGAGCACTTGCAGCGGCAATTTTAGCAGTAATTGCAAAAAATGCCGTAATGGCAGTTGGGCTTCCCTCATACACGTCGGCAACCCACAGATGAAACGGGGCCGCAGCAAGTTTAAATAAAAGACTTATACATACACAGGCTAACCCAATACCTAATGATACGGGTACATTATAGCTAAGGTACTCGGAAGCGCTAGCCGTGTCTGTGTAAAAAACTGAGTAAAAATAGTTTATTATAATACTTAAATCTGCAAAATTTTGAGACCCAATTGCTGCATATATTAGTGTAATACCTAATAATAGTATTGCTGAACTAAAAGCACTAAGTATAAAATACTTTAAACCTGCTTCTGCGCTAGCTTCAGTTTTTGAGCGCATTGCTGCTAACATATAAAAACTTAAACTTTGTAATTCAATACTTAGATAAAAAGTTAAAAAATTGTAACTTTTTAGTAAACATAGCATTCCAATAATAGACAACCAGATTATAAAAACAAATTCGTATCGACCATAACGTTTAACAGAAGCAAGCCCTAGCAATAATGATGCGGAAGCGCTTATACATAATAGTACACTCATAAACCGGCTCAAGCTATCCCATATAATTGAATCAGTTAAACCGATCGCATAAGTAAGTGGACAATTGATATATAGTATTTTTGAACAAATTAGACTAAGAATGACCAGTTGTATAACAGGTTCAATTAAAGTAACGGGCGTTGTAATATAGGCATAACTTGGGCGAATAATCTGCATTTGTGTTTTAATCAATCGGGCAGAATATTGTGTATCATTTTGATTATGTATAGACGACAGGCTTTGTTGTATAGATTGATCAAAACGAGTGTTCAAAGATAGTTTATCGTTACCCAAGGTTTTTTCAAAACCTCTATATGAGTCACTTTTAAAATTGTCAGTATTAGGCTTGCTAAGTTTAGGTAAATTTACGTAACGCTCAAAAGGACGATACGCGGACTGAGTAAGCTTATCTCTAGTAAGGTTTTGAGTGCTATAATTAGAAAAGCAAATTGCAAATAACAAAAGTACATTTATTAAAAGAATTTGGAAACATTCAGGAATTACTATTAAAAAATCGATGGTATGCATTTTTATTTTAATGACTTTAATTTATATTTTATAAACATATGCGTTACATAGTTTATTTTTCTGTTTTATTTACCTAGCCTCACTATTTTCTTCGCTTGGCTCAAGTAGATTCTATTTTATATCGATATATATTTCAGATTAGATATTTATCTTAAGTTTTGAATATTAATAAGGCTAATAGAACTGAATTTATAAATAGAGCTATCACTTTTGAAATAAATGAATTCATTATTATATATATTTAGTAAAAAGAGATTTTAGAAAAATATCATTAATACAATAGTTTACTCTTTTTATTTGTTTTATAAAAGTACATTAGCTATTCTAGTTATACAGATTTCTAATTTTAAATAAAATTTTATTAGTTTTTATAGCTGCTTATATGATATGATATTTCGAAGAACAAAATAGATAAGATATCTATATATATCATTTATAATTGCTTTAAGTAGGGTTTGAACCTACAACCTTTTGATTTTCAATCAAACGCTCTACCAGTTGAGCTTTTAAAGCGTATCCTCCAAGCAACAACTAATAAATAATAAATTATTATTTATTAGTTAACATTATGTATTCTAAACTAGCAAGTAGCTGTATTTTTTTATAACATACCAGCTTTTGTAAATTTATTTGATCCGTACTTCCATGAATCATACAGCTAATTAATTCAGATCTTATGCTTTGCTTTTGCTCTTCTAAGCTCGCGCTAATCGGGTCATTTTGTACTATTAACGATACAAAAATGAAAAAACAAATAGCTAAAATTGATTCAGAGTTTAAAAAAACAATACCTAAACCACTTAGAGTAATTAATGCTATAATATAGTATATAGTTAAATTTAAAGACATTTTAAATAAAAAACAATTTTGATCAGCTTTTTCTAACGGTCAATAGATCCGAACACCACATCTAAAGAGCCAATAATAGCTACAACATCTGCAAGATAATGTCCTCGACCGATTAAATCAATTGCTTGCAGCGAAGCGTAGTCTGGTGATTTTATTTTTACTCTATAGGGGCGGTTGGTCCCATTGCTTACGCATAATACACCGAACTCCCCTTTAGGGGCTTCTGTTGCGCAGTAGGTTTCACCCGCAGGTAGGGGGAATCCACTACTAGTAGCTTTAAAGTGCTTGATTAGCCCTTCCATTGACGTCTTAAACTCAGCTCTTGAAGGACGGTCTTGGTAACCCGCTTTATCACTTAACAGATTGAGTTTATCGTTGGGACTCATTAGCGTAGTTCCAGCGATAGGCATTAAATCAATTGTTTGCTTTATAATACGTAAACTTTGGCGCATCTCTTCTATTCTTAGTAGGTATCGATCATAACAATCTGAGTTTGCTCCAACAGGCACATTAAATTTTACTTTATCATACAGCTCATAAGGCTGTGCTTTTCTTAAATCATAAGCTATACCAGAGCCGCGTAGTAATACCCCAGAAACCCCCCAAGCAATAGCATCCTGAGCATTTAAAACCCCAATATCAACTAAACGTTGTTTGAAAATTCGATTACCCGTTAGAAGCTCCTCCATTTCGTCAATTCGAGAAGCAAATTGGTCTGCCCATTGATGTATCGATTGTAGTATCCCTCCGGGTAAATCTGCTGCAACTCCTCCTGGTCGAAAATATGCTGAATGCATTCGGGCTCCGCAAACTCTTTCATAAAATTCCATAAGCTTCTCCCGCTCTTCAAAAGCAAATAGAAAAGGTGTTAAGGCCCCTGTATCCATAGCAAAACATGAGACAGCTAATAGATGATTTAGAACTCGTGTTAATTCAGCGTAAAGCATTCGAATACATTTTGCTCGCTCGCTTATAACGGTATTTGTAAGCCGTTCAATTGCTAAGCAAAAGCTGTGCTCCATTGCCATTACGCTAACGTAATCTAGACGATCAAAGTACGGCAGAGCTTGAAGGGCTGTTTTATACTCAATTAATTTCTCAGTACCGCGATGTAGTAAACCTATATGCGTATCTGTTTTAATTATTTGCTCCCCTTGCATCGATAGAATTAATCTGAGAACGCCATGAGCGGCGGGATGCTGTGGTCCGAAATTTAGGGTAAATGGACGTGACTTGGGTTTGATTGGTTGTTGAATTGCCATAATTTATTATGTATATATACTTATTATATGATTCTTTATTCAATTATTGGTGTATTTATTATAACGTTTTATATTTGATTATTTTTAGTAGTGAAGATCAAATCGTAAACTGATTCTATTTTTTCACACATAGAAAATATTTTTATACTAAATTAAATAACACCGGAACTAACGAGAATTGAACTCGTATCTAGCACGTGACAGGCGCTTATTTTAACCATTAAACTATAGCTCCTGGATATTTTTTTTCACTTTAAACGAGTTCAATAACCATTTTATTATATAATGTTTATATTAAAATTAATGCAGTTCAATAGCGTCTTTTAAATAGATACAGAGAAGCACTGCAAAAACATAGGCTTGTAAAAAAGCCACGGCTAACTCTAAGCCATAAATAGCTACAATTACAATTATTGGTATTATAGATAATATTGCGTATAAACCATTTGTTGCCATTGCCCATGCAAAGTTTGCTATAATTGCAAGCAAACTGTGTCCTGCTGTAATATTTGCAAACAATCGGACCCCCAGACTAATAGGTCTAAAAATGTAACTAATCAGTTCGATAACAACTAGTAAGGGAGCAAGCCCAATCGGTGCTCCTCCCGGTAAAAAAAAACTTAGAAAACTAAGCCCATGTTTAAACACACCAATTAAAGTGACACCTATAAATAAACTAAAGCTTAGTCCAAAAGCTACTACTAATTGCGCAGTTGTTGCAAAACTGAATGGGATTAGGCCGATAAAATTAGCTGTAAAAATAAACAACCAGGTAGTAAAAACAATGCCTATATATTTTCGCGCTTCGTGTGAACCAAGTTGTTCTAAAACTAATCCGCTTACAAATTCATACAGCATTTCGCTTACAACTTGGTATCTACTAGGTATAATAAGCCCACCGTCAAGGAATAAAGTAGACCATACTATCCGAATACATCCTATAGTAAGTAGGCAATATATAGCACTATTAGTTAAGCTAATATCAATAAAGCCTATCTGTAGAGAATAAAGGCTAATTACGGTAAATTGTTCAAGTGGAGAGTACAT